AATATTGAATTAAGACGGGACTTATTAAGTTCTGTTATATGCCTCCGCTTTACTCATATGTTATTGATTAAACAAGTCTGAAGATTTGTCATATGGTAGGAGTCAATTATTGACATAATTAGCAATGTAGGAAGATTCTTATGTTCCTATGCACTCACAGGACACCACAAAAAAAAACAATTCTGATATTCTGTAATAGAATTATTTATCATAAAAGAACTGTTTTTTAAACGAATCGCACTCCTTCATACACATCAGGAGTCCATTGATGAAATGGGACAAGAGAAAGTTTAAATGCTGTTCCAGCTATGCTGAAAGCAATAGCAGTAAAAATTACAACGAGGGATTGACTAAACACAAGTTCACCAGCTATTTTATCAAGTTGAAGCTGTCCGCCAGAAATGCCATACAGCAACGAGAAGCCATATAGCAAGAGAGATGAACTTGCTCCACTCATTAATAAGAATTTCGTAGTTGCCTCATTGGATCTTACGTCTCTCTTAGCATACCCAGACAAAAAACAAGAAGATAGGCTTAAAGATTCCAACGCCACATAAAGGGTAATTAAATCATTTGCCCAGCAAAGAACCATTCCGCCCGAACCTGCGGTTAATACAAAAAAAAGAAATTCTGCTAAAGACATTTTTGAACATCGCACGTAATCAACTGACAAAAGAACGCATAATAGAGAACAAATCAGAAGAAGAAATCTAAATATGGAACTAAAGTTGTTAATCCAATTATTATTTAATTGAACATAAACTGATTGGATTTGCCATTGGCATAGTGAAGCAATCATGCCAATTAATATAGATATTAGTGAAATTTGGTAAAGCCAAATTGTATTTTTCCCCTTATTTGCTAAGTCAATCACAATAACTGTAATTAAACCGAAAATCAAAAAACGTTCTGGCAAAGTTGACGGATTACCGAATAGAAGGAATAAACCTGAAGAAGTAAAATTAGTATAATTCGTAATAGAAATTAGAATAATATTTGAGAGTGGTTAACCTTACTCCACACCGATTTCAGAAGAAGATGAACAAGTTGAGTCCTCTCATATCTAGATGATTTTGTAGACCAAAATAGCAGGATATTTATATTTTTCCAATCTGAAGAAGTGAACATCAAGTATTACTAAATAGAGTTAAGAAATAAAAAGAAGATCTTAAATAGGGTTATTAAATATTTATCTTTATCAAACTAAATATTGATGAAACAGATCGAATTAGTTTTAAATACCAAACTCTTTGATATTTTTTGGGAAGGTTGAGCTTGTTATATGCTGAGACCATCTTCGGTAGTTCCAGATCAAACCTACGTCGTAGAGAACGTATTGTACTCCTATGTTTACCTGCTAACGTACTATCACAAGAAATCCGTGGTATATATCTCAATCTCCGCAATCCATTCTTATTTAGTACAGCACTGTGATACAAAGAAAAAGTATTCCAAATTCTTACAAAATTGTTTAAGATCTCATCGTCTGCTAACCCAGTCCAGGCTAATCTACTAACTGGACATCCAGTACTATCACAAAACTTCTCTTTTTCCAAGAGTTTAACTAGTAACAAAGTTGGAATTCTGGGAAAGATCTTTTCTCTACCTACTGTACTCTTGCAAGAACGCATCATAGTCTCAATTTGTACATCTTTTGATACTGACTGAATAGTTAAAACATAATCCAAAAAGAGAACAGAACTGGTGGATAACAAATTGCTACGGATTTGAAGAGATCGAGTTGGATAATGAAGATGCAATTTAAGAAAGATCAAAATAAAATGAATCCATCTTTTTACAAAGTAGTGAACTCCATGAAAAGCTATAATAGATTTGTTCTTATATCTTCCAAGATGAATGCACAAACTTCGAATAGGATATTGATCAACAGCCGCTCCATCCAATTGAACACTATATGTGGAAATACATCTTCTTTTTAAGACCAATAAATTCTTATCAATAGATACAAAATATCTTAATTGTAACTTAGACATTCGTGTCCATAAAAGTAACAATATTGAATCGATTTCATAAGTGTAAAAATTCCTAAGCAATCTATCAATACTCTCTTGTTGTCTTCGTTTCCAAAATTGAGGTTGAATAAATCTTCCATATGAGATCTTGTATGCATACAAAACAATTCTTACTATATGTAGGAATGCAACATCTTTAATTTGTCGGCGAAACAAGCGAACAAGGGTTTCCAGATGAGGATTCTGTACCATCTCGATTCCAAAAACGTGGCTAGATTTTGGTAATCTATCTTCCAAAAATAAGAACATTGAATGAATAGACTGTGAGATTCTCGTGTTGTTATTTACTTCGAAGGTTAACCGATTCAAAAGAGATATTCCCAAAATTAGACATATTGTTTGTAAATAGACGTGGAGATACAAATCTACGTTAAACCGACTGCTTCATTTTCAAACAAATTCTGAATAAAGAATCTCTGAATAATCTTGGTAACGCATGCTATCAATTGAACGCTTCGTTGTTACTGCGCTACAAGCCTCAAAATTTAAACCTATGTCTTGCCTACCTAAACGAGACTTACAAGCAGATTGATACGAATCATCTCTAAGTAGAAAAAGAGGTAGATATGGGAACCAATCTTGATTAAAATTAAGCTTTTCCCAATTAATAGAAAGTCCTTCTTTATTAGTAATAAGCTCTTCACTCCTATGTGATGCATCAAATAGAAGAGAAGATCCAAAAGTTCTTCTCATCACAGTAACTCCTAAAGATTACTATATCTCATAATGAATCTTAGCCAAAAGATTTAATATATTAATGACCAAATCTTCATTCTAATTTTGGAAATCAACTTCTAATCCAGAATTAAAAAAGAAAGACTTGTTTTAAATTGTTGATTCGAACTATTTGCGTCCTCCCCTGTTCTTCCAACCCCTCATCACACTCATCAAGATATAACCAATATCACCTCTTTGAAAAGAAGTTTTGATGGAAAACCAATAATCCCTCCGAAATATTCTACTTTTTAAAGGAATACCAAATACGGCGTAAATGTAGAGTATAAGCAAAAGAGGTGGATAATACAGAAACATCTGAAAAGATCTGTAAACTAAACCCATTAGATTCTCCTAAAATTTGACTTTAATTAGAGATTGATTCCCATTTGTTCAAGCACTTTTGTTCATCTCAAAATATAACCAACAGTTGCTGTTAATTGAGCCCCCATTTAAGTAGAGCAACAAGAGAAAAGAGATTCAATGTAGTTTGCTCTTCCCGGGGATTGTAGAAACCAACCTCTTCAATGGATTCACTTTATCGCCGAGATTGGGTATCAATTGAGATTATTTGATAAGTAACCTATTGAGATATATAGGTGCGCACGGGCTAAAACCTCCGCCCCTCCAATTCCCCTTATTATCTTCTAGTTATTTACTAGCAATATCAACTGGATATTAAACATCCCGTCGTTCGCAGATTGATTTTGACAATCCTTGGGTTTCGACCTAACCTCGAGGCTTTTCCTTTCGCAATTAGGATGAGGTTTTACCGTGCTATTTCTTGTCGATAACCATAGATATGATTTCCCAAAAATAGAAATAGATTCGAAGAGATAAATATTATTCAAGTTTCAACAGATAATAATTCTTAATAAACGTTGAAGCGCGAACATTCAACCCTTTGGGTGGAAACGGCAGATATAAAACCCCACAAGAACGACTTCGATGTTCGAGTCACGCATTGTTTCTTACCACGTTGCCTCAAGCGAGGGTTTTACCATAATATCTAAAAACTGAGAATTACTTTTCTGTTGAATACTTATTGCTCTAATATCTCTGATTGATTTCTGTGATACAAACTCTCCAACACAAAGTGAGATTAAGTAGATTGGGACTTGTAACAAATCATTATCTGTACAATTCATAAGATTAATGGCTTAATTCTTCTTTAGCCGCATACGTAACATCAATTGTGATTCTCGAAATATTATTTTGCCTTGCAAAGACTTCGGTATTTCTCTTTGCTTTCCCCCTTACAAAGCCTGGAATTCTATTTGGTTCTGACTCAGCTTCGGGAGTCCAATTAATACTTTTTGTATATGTTGATAGAGACTTGGTGCTCACTTCCTTGGTATCATGCCCCCCAAAAACATCCGGTGAATGATCTTCCATACCCAGATTAAATGAATTATAGATTAGATCAGCTATTTGATTGGTTCCTTCGTAACCCAAAAAGGGTCGATATCCCATAGGAAAATTCTGAATATGCACTGGTGAAGAAATGACCCCGCAGGGGATATCAATACGTTTACCAATATGACGTTCCATTTGCGTTCCAAAGATTGCAGAGGGTTCAATACGGGCTATCGTATCTCCAACTTCGGTATGATCTTCCGTGACTATTACTTCATCACATAAACCTTGAACTTGTTCGTTAAACCGTTCTGCGTCATGCTTGCGATACGTGCCTGAGCAACTTACACGAATTCCCATTTCCTTAACAAGTATTTTAGTTATTGAAGCTGCGTGAGTGGCATCACCAAAGATTGCTGCTTCCTTTCCAGCCAAATTTTGACAATCAATAGACTTTGAAAACCAAGCTGCTTGAGAAACGAATTTGGTTTGATTGTCAACATAGAATTTATAACTAAGTCTCTTTTCTGACAGTGCGAAAGCCCAGATATTTACAAGCTTCTCGATTTGTGCAATAAACTGAGCTGTATTTGAAACTCCCATGGGGGTGATCGATATGTATGGCATTCCATACTCCTTTTCCAAAAAATTTGCTGTCATCAAACCTACTTCACGGTAGGGAACTATATTAAACCAAGCTCTTGGCAAATCCTTCAAATATTTGAGATATCCCCCCTCTGGGATTACCTGATTGACTGCAATTCCCGATTCTCCAGGTAAACGTTTCAATTCGCGACAGTCATGTTGATTATGGAAACCTAAGGTAAAGATTCCTATAATATTTGCTGAAGGTGCATCTGTCACAGATCGGTCCAGGGTACTTCGTTTACGAGCCCTATCCAAATAAAATCGAATTATTTGTTCTAAGGTCCTATCCGCTGCTTGAAGCTCATTAACTCAGTGGTGATTGACATCCGCGAGAATTACATCAGACTCGGAAGACAAAGAAGCTCGATCTACAAAATTTTGTAGATCCTCCTGTAAAATACTAGAAGTACACGTAGGTGTTAAAACAATTAGGTCGGGATTTTATTCCTCATCTTTTCGGCTTATGTTATTTATAACCTTCTCTTGAGACCCACGTGCTAATACATGGCGATCCACTACACTAGCCGTTACTGGGGTGAAATCCCTTTCCCTCTCCGACGTAGAACGCATTACGTTGAAGTAGTCATCTCCCAAAGGGGCATGCATTATGGCATGTACGTTTCTAAAAGAACTGGCTACTCGAAGGGTACCTATGTGAGCGGGTCCGGCATACATCCAATAAGCTAATTTCATAATTTTATTCTAATTTCATTTTGTTATTTCACATCACAAAGGGATCTATTGCTATATATAGCTTATCGCAATAATATAAATTGGGAGATCTATTAGGGAAAGCTCTTATATCAAATATATTGAGGAGGGGAGCACATAGTGAATCAAGACTAAAAAGAAGATTTATTACTTCTTTAATTTCTAGGAGATAAAAATACGATAGATATATCTTCTTCTTTTCAAGAGGAATCTGGGACGGAAGGATTCGAACCTCCGAGTGGCGGGACCAAAACCCGCTGCCTTACCGCTTGGCCACGCCCCACAAAAGCTTGGTATGACGACTATCTCATACTTTGTTTTTCCCGTCAACTATCTCTTTTAGTCTCTTGTTCGGTTACAAAAGAACAACAACAAAAGAGATTTGGATAGTCTCAATCTACTAGTATTTCAAAACGATTAACTTAAAAATATTACTTAAGTAGCAATCCATTAAGAGAAAAAGAGAATTTTGGTCCAATTTAGTGACCCTTAATTCTTTCGATAAAAAGACATGAGCATATAATAGTATAATAAAACCGACGGTTCAATCAATTGAGAGATGATGTGCGATCATGTCGGAGAAAAATAACCTGTTACATCACTGGAGAATGAAGATGACAGTTCTGTATGACGTCTATCTGGAGAACTCTATTCAACTAAATAGCGCTTCTTTTGCCAAATTACCCGAGGCTTATGCAATCTTCGATCCAATTGTGGATGTAATGCCGGTAATACCAGTATTTTTTTTCCTCCTAGCCTTTGTTTGGCAAGCCGCAGTTAGTTTCCGATAATAAGTACTAAGGAGTTACTAAAGTGTGAGATGCCTCATCTCTTATCTTATCAGAAAGCAGTAAAGGTTGTCAAACAGTTCAATTTAGGAAAGGATAGGGAGAAAAGAAGAGTAGTAAGAAAGTTTCACAATTTAATAATAAAGAGTTAGTTTTGGTGAATGGCAACTCTCTGATCGGATTCTGACATCTGCAATAAGAAATATTGGTATCGACGTATTCATCTCCATGGGATTAAACCCCCACCCCCGCAGTTTATCTGAAATTCACAAACATCAATCTTAATAAGTTGAATGTTTATGCAATTTTACTTTCCATCTATTAAACTAAGTGGGAAACGAGATATTGGATAGAATACTTAGAATTTCTTGAGTTAAATATTATCTCATAAAAGCCGATTGTTTTCTCTCAATTGCTGGGAGGATTCATATTCGTATGTCCAGACAGATATAACAGATGGAAATGCTGGAGATAATTAGATATTCCAGACAAACCTGCTCTATCTTCCTTTATTCCTAGCTTTAAAGACTAAAAACATGGAGATTTTATCATGCTTACTCTAAAACTATTTGTTTATGCAGTAGTAATCTTCTTCGTTTCCCTCTTCGTTTTCGGATTCTTATCAAATGATCCTGGGCGAAATCCCGGACGTAAGAATTAACTAGAAATCAATGGCTTAATTATCTTATCGAGATCGTCTTCCCAACAACTTGATTCATTTCCAAAGAGAAAGGAGAGAGAGGGATTCGAACCCTCGGTACATGAGAGTTGTACAACGGATTAGCAATCCGACACTTTAAACCGCTCGGTCATCTCTCCAGGCAAGGATTTCTTTCTGGTCAATTTTAACGCAAAACTAGATTATAAGTCTATACCTACAATCTACATCTAGTAATAGAGTTCGTGGAAGGGGGATGACCCTACCCATATATTACTCGACAGAGTCACTTTTTGGCCTACTTCCGAATGAGAGATCTCTTCTCTTTTCTTGCCTCGTGCCAATCCCTTTCTTCCTTTTATCCATATGATATAAGAGAAAGAAATTAGTAACTAAATCTTTTGAGTACAAATCAAAAATATCTTCCAAAATGGATTTGATTTGAACTTATCTGACATTGGCAAATTTGATCCCGCAACCTAAACCAAAGTAGATGTCAATACGATGCAATAGCCAATCTTGTAGCTAAAGAATTTATCATGGAAGCACAAATAAGGAGCAAAAAAAATTTGACTCTATCAAATGGATGCCATCAAATTTTCTCCCTCCCCATTCTGTTATCGAAGTTAAAAAAAAAAAAAAGAAATTAGAACTAGAGAAAAAAAAAGAGATAGAAGGAGGGATAATGAATTTAGAAATAGTTGTGCAACTCGCTATCTTGGCATTGATAGTTGCATCAGGACCATTAGTAATTGCATTATTGGCAGCCCGAAGAGGTAATCTATGATAAGGGCAGTGCAAATATGAGATGAATATCAATCTCGTATGTATATATGCACAATGTATGCGAAAATGAGGGCTGGGTAGAAGAGGGAGGGGATGGGGGGGGGGCTCCTTCTGTAATCAAAAGTAAATACGTTTGGAATGCCTTACCTATGTACAACCTATGTACAACCTATGTACAACCTATGTACAAATGGTTCGTATAATAGAATTATACCGTAGCGGGTATAGTTTAGTGGTAAAAGTGTGACTCGTTTTACAATGATTTTGCTAGTTAAGGGATCTTTCACATCGAATCTTAACTGAATAAAAAAGCTTCATTTAAAGAGAGAAAAAAGATATCTATTTTTCTCTCTCTTGGCATAAGAAGGTATCATTCCCGTTACTCTCGTACTACGGAAGTCGTACCGATTAGTGACGAAGCAGGATTATTTGAGTCTGCAAAAAACTTGGGGCAATTCCAGAGAGAAAGAGTTAGAAATCTATGGGTAGACGTCTAAAATATTTGTCTCATTGTCGCTAAACCTTGGAGAAAGATCCAAGCTTAAAAGTTATAGATAGATTGATCTTGGTTTATCAGGATTATCAAGTCAAGCACTTTCTTGGTTTAAGCAATAACAATTGCTTCCGACTCGGTGAGAGATATTTCTCTAAGGATTTTCAAAAGTAGAAATGAAGAACGAAGTAACTAAGAAAGAATCGATGGAATTGAATCCTTTCTTAAAGGATCATCTAAGAAGTATATCCGTATTTTGCAAACAAAACGTAAATAAGACTGACATAGATCTTATGGGATGCTACTTACTAGAATCAAATCAAATTGGGATGGCTCCCTACTCTTTGAACAGAGAAAAGGAAGGAAAAGCCTACATATCTTCCAATATGGGATAGAAAAGCTTCAATCTCCATAGAAGAGATCCTGATATGCACTCCCTACCCCTTAAGCAAGGTAGACAATCCATCTCTCTAATAATTAGTAGTTTCGTATAACTAAGTATGTGGAGAGAGAAGCAATTCACCCCAATTCTGTATTATTTTATTTAGCCATCCTTTATCCCCATAAAGGAGCCGAATGGAAGGAAACTTCCATGTTCGGTTCTGAATTAGCGACGTTGCAATTATCTGCCACCGTCGACTATAACCTTTAGCCTTCCAAGCTACTGATGCGGGTTCGATTCCCGCTACCCGCTGGTGATAAGATACTAAGATAGGAATCCCGGAGCCCTCGTCAGATCAAACCCTTTACCCACGGATTACGTCGTGAACAAACCAAACTGGAGTTCTTGTTTGTTCACGATTTGGCTGCTAATCCGTCAGCGTATTCATGATCAGCTAGGAGTAATAAGGAACAAACGCCCATTGTCTAATGGATAGGACAAAGGTCTTCTAAACCTTAAGTATAGGTTCAAATCCTATTGGGCGTATTTCTGTATTTGAATATGATTATATAGGCGTGGATAAGGGAGAAGAAGTCCGGATGAACCCTTACAGTTACCCTATATTTACTATCCAGGTAGGATCTGCAATCATATTACTTATTTCTCTTGGAGACTAAAGATTTCGCTCGACTCCTTAATTGCTTCCTTCAGAATTGTTTCCGCTTGTTCTGTAAATACTTTTGTGGAACGAATAATTTCACCAAATTGAGGTTTGTTAGTTATCACAAATTCACGTAGCTGAACCAAGAATCGTTTGACTTGGTCGACTTCTGGTACATCCAAATATCCGTTAACTCCGGCGTAAATAGTAGCCACCTGTTCTTCTACTGATAATGGGGACGATTGAGACTGCTTAAGCAGCTCGCGCAATCGCTGGCCCCTAGCTAACTGATTTTGGGTAGTCTTGTCGAGATCAGAAGCGAATTGTGCAAAAGCCTCCAATTCTGCGAATTGTGCTAATTCCAATTTCAATTTGCCAGCCACTTGTTTCATAGCTTTTATTTGAGCTGCGGAGCCCACTCTAGATACAGAAATACCTACATTTATTGCTGGTCGGATACCAGCGTTAAATAGATCTGCCGATAAAAAGATTTAACCGTCGGTGATAGAGATAACATTGGTAGGGATATAAGCTGAGACATCTCCCGCTTGCGTCTCGACAATAGGTAAAGCCGTCATGCTACCTTCCCCTAATTCGAGATTTAACTTAGCTGCTCTCTCTAAAAGACGAGAATGTAGATAAAAGACATCTCCCGGATAGGCTTCTCGTCCAGGTGGTCTTCTCAATAACAGAGACATCTGTCGATAAGCTTGAGCTTGTTTGGAAAGATCGTCGTAAACAATCGGAGTATGCTGCTTGCAATACATGAAGTATTCGGCTAAAGCTGCCCCTGTATAAGGGGCAAGATATTGAAGAGTGGCCGGGGAATTCGCGGTTTCCGATACCACGATTGTATATTCCATGGCACCACGATCTTGAAAAGTGTCTACTACCTGAGCCACAGAAGAAGCTTTTTGACCGATAGCTACGTAGACACATATAACATTTTGACCTTTCTGATTCAAGATTGTATCTGTAGCTACTGCCGTTTTACCGGTCTGTCTATCGCCAATAATCAACTCTCGTTGACCACGACCTATGGGAATCATGGAGTCAATAGCAATAAGACCCGTTTGTAAAGGTTCGTAAACGGAACGTCTCGAAATAATCCCCGGAGCGGAGGATTCGATCAACCTAAACTCGGAAGCTAAGATTTGACCTCTACCGTCGATAGGTTGGGCCAAGGCGTTTACAACACGGCCCAAAAACGAATCGCTAACTGGTATTTGGGCAATCTTTCCTGTCGCCCGTACAGGGCTTCCTTCTTGTATAGCCAAACCATCACCCGTCGGTACGGCCCCAACATTATCAGATTCCAGATTCGGGGCAATCCCAGCTGTACCATCCTCAGATTCCACCAATTCACCAGCCATGACTTTATTGAGTCCATAAATACGGGCGATCCCATCTCCGACTTAAAGTACAGTACCAATGTTAACAACTTTCACTTCCGGGACATACCCTTCAATTTGCTTGCGAATAATGCTGCTAATCTCATCAGGTCGAATGTTTATCACCATTTTTTGCCAAAAAAGATATTACTGTAAGAGGGGGAATGAAAAATAAGACCCATTTTAAAATGAGATGAGAGCTAGTAACGGGATTGAGGATTGAGACTAATCAGATTTGTTGTCCATGGCTCTGAATAACCCAATGTGATAATCAACCATTCGCAGATGCAGTTGATTATCCAGACGACTATTTAGGCTTTCCAAAGCCCTTTCAGATGCTAATCGAGAAACTTGCTGCCGAACCTGCCCAATAGCACGTTGTTTCTCGAAACGAATCGCATAATTTTTACTATCTTCCAATCCTTTTAGATCTTCATCAGCTGCATCAACGAGATCCCGTTGTTCCCTGTCCATCTGCGTAAGTCCATTGATTCGGATCTCATTTGCTTTAATCTTCGCTTGCTGCAGGCGAATACGAGCCTTCTCGAGTTTATTAGAAGCCTCTTTGTAACGCTCCTCTGCATCCTGAATTGTATTCAAAATTGTTCTCTCACGATTCTCTAAAAAATTGATCAATGAAAGTGGATTACAGACCTCTGATTCTCAGAGGCTAGCGATCTCTTCCCAAACCGAACATGGATCTTTTGATCCATTCGGCTTTCTTGCCCGTTTTTCTCCGAGAGATTGATGGGATTGAACAAACAGTGCTTTTAAACACGGGCTCGTCTTCTCTTCTTCTTCTATTGGTTAATAAGATTCATCTTAAATAAAGTTAAGAATAAAAATATTTGAATAAGAAAAAAAGATTGAGGACTCTCCCAAATAATTATTTTTTTAATTGAGAGCCGCTTTTTCCGAGTAGTATTCATCTCATATAGGTTGTCTATTCAGCAAATTGAAGAAGATTGAGCTAAGTCAACTACTATACTATATCCGATAACTGTCCATTTGATATATTACCTATGTAAATAAAGGTATCTATCTCAAAAAATGATGCAAATTGAGGTGTTCCGGATATGGGCGTCATATACCGAATGTAGTGAATAATGCGTTTACAATCGCGATTTGGCTTACGCGGCAGGGGAAAGAGACCCCCAAATTTGCTACGACTTTAAGCAATTTTGCTTTAACCATATTGATGGCAGTCCCGAGAATCGGCTAATGGAAGTGGAAATCTCATCGATTACACGAAATGCTCTAGTTCTTGTATAATATTTATTTACAGGGAATTCGTCGGGGTTTTGCACTTCTCTTTTGGGTGCAACTGATAAAAACAGTTCTCCCACTCGGATATACGACTCGCACACACCCCCCTTCCATAATAAAACAATATACCTAGTACTAAAATTAAATTAATTAAATTTATCTCCAAAATATTGGTATTTAAATGAATACTTGCGGCGAGAGTCCAATCACTTGGGGCAGCAGCGATCTCACTTACACTTCTCATAATACTTTTCCTCCTAGAAGGTTTTGCAACATTTAAACAACCCCTGTCTGGTCCAGCCTGGAAGAAAGTGGCAGACTCCAATCCAAAAGTCGGAAAAATCTAATGAAGACCGCGATGAAGACAATATCTTTTGAGTCAGTAATTTTAGCAAATTATATTAATTTATTCCATTCGTCAAACTCTTTTAGTTGATAAATAGAAGGGAATTACAGCAAAATGCAGCGGGGACTCGGTTGGTTAGTTGGAGCAGCGACTTCCGAATAAGCCCCCCCTCCCAATTAGTGATTCAATACTGATTTGAAAATAGTCTTGGGAAGGGAGTCGCAGAGACGTAACAAACTACTTCCTATTTAAAAACAGATTAAACAAATGGATTGGCAAATAACAGAGCTAAAGCTACAACTAATCCATAAATTGTCAAAGCTTCCATGAAAGCCAGACTCAATAGTAAAGTACCTCGTATCTTGCCTTCTGCTTCTGGCTGCCTCGCAATACCCTCGACCGCCTGACCCGCAGCAGTGCCTTGACCTACGCCGGGGCCGATTGAGCCGAGACCTACAGCTAACCCAGCTGCGATTACAGAAGCAGCAGAAATCAATGGATTCGTATTAATCTCCTCTTAATTTATTTATGTTAATCAATATTGTCTCATTGGGTACTAACTAGAATAATCGCAACAAAGATTCTCTAGTAAGCCTTAATCCAAAAATCACTTCTACATGAATTTGATCGAAATGATTGATTTTTAGATCAAAAAATCTTGAGTATTTGGTTCTCCTAATTACTATCTACTGAGATATATCAATTCTAATTTGGACACACGTAAGATCTAAACAATTCATTTGATATACTGCGACATAAGTATAACCGAGGTTAGGTTTAAACCAGTTCACACGGAAGGCAAAAGATGCTTCCTTAACATTCCGTATATATATATATATATATCTTATTGAAGCTCGGCAATAGTAAATAAGTGAAATCTAATTTATAAAGTCTATGCGGGGGTTTTTACCTCCTCCTCCGCTTCTCTATTTTATTGTTAGTCGGAGTGGAGGAAGAGACAATACAGGGTTGATACTCCTATAGCAGGATACCATGGAAACGGATCTTTTCAATATGGCGATCCAATGAATGGTTATCAAAAAATCAGTTTGTGATTACCATAGCCTTTTCGAATGACTCATTCAAATTAGATTAATGATGACCCTCCGTCGATTCCCCGATGTAGGCTGCGGCTGAAGTAGCAAAAATCAAAGCTTGTATGGCACTTGTAAATAACCCTAAAAGCATCATAGGGACGGGAATAATTAAAGGTACTAGGGAGACGAGAACAGCTACTACCAACTCGTCGGCCAAAATATTTCCAAACAGTCGAAAACTTAGTGATAGCGGTTTGGTAAAATCTTCCAAAATATTAATAGGTAGTAGTACCGGAGTTGGCTGGATATATCTACCAAAATAACTAAAGCCCTTCTTGTGTAAACCCGCATAAGAATGTGCTACTGATGTAAGCAAGGCTAACGCAACAGTGGTGTTAATATCGTTAGTGGGTGCAGCCAATTCTCCGTGAGGCAATTGAACAATTCGCCAAGGAAACGAAGCACCGGACCAATTGGAAACAAAAATGAATGAGAACAGCGTTCCAATAGATGGAACCCAAGGACGATATTCCTCCTCCCCCATCTGGGTCCTAGTTAAATCCCTAATGAACTCAAGAACATATTCAATAAAATTTTGACTGCCAGTCGGTATGGTTTGTAGATCCCTGGTACCTGCAATAGGTAACGCCAATAACAAGGCGATGACGACCCAGGAAGTTACAAGAACTTGTGCATGGACCTGGAAGTCTCCTATTTTCCAATAAGAGTGTTAGCCTACTTCTACACTCGATACTTGATACAGATCGCATATCTTACAAATTTGCAGTTGCTCGATGTGCGTAACACCCCCCTCTCAACGTAGAAATTTATCAAAAATATTTAAGGTAATCACTACAATCTTCCTTTTTTTCTCTTTTTTCACCCTTTTATAAGACCACAGAAGCAACTTATTCTCTGATGAGATTGGGCTATACTCCCAATTACGATGTAAGTCCCTTGCTATTTCATTACGAGTTATTGAGGTAGTTCTCAGTCTTGTCGTCTGCTAATTTACCTATTTATCTCAAAGAACTTTGGATTTGAGCGACCTTCACAAATAGCTAATGTTGGTTTGTCCAATATCCATCGAATTGAGGATCGCGCGTCGTCATTACCTGGGATTGGAATATCTACAAGATCCGGATCGCAATCTGTATCGATGATGCAAACTGTAGGAATACCTAAAATGATACATTCTTTAAGGGCAATAGATTATTCGTGTTGATCAGTAATTGTCGCAATATCAGGTAAATCCGACATATATTGAATTCCGCTTAAACACCTCTTTAATTTAAATAGTTATCCCCTCAAAATCGCCGCCTCTTGCTTCGGAAGTCAATCAAATTCCCCCGTATCTTCCCCATTTTGTAAGTATTGAAATCTACGAAGACGCATTTCTGTGGTGAACCAATTTGTCAACGTACCGCCTAACCATTTTTCATTCACATAGTGACATTGAGATCTTGTTGCGGCTGATGCTATCAAATCAGCTGCTTGATGTTTCGTACCAACCGTTGGAAATTCTTTTCCCTCCGCTGCTGCATCAAATACTAGATCACAGGCTTCAGATAAGAGACGAGCAGTCTGAGTTAGGTCGAGGATATGAACACCCTTTCGTTCTGTAAATATATAAGGTGACATCTTGGGATTCCATTTCTGGGTTTGGTGACCAAAGTGAATCCCCGCTGTCATCATTCCTTCCAAATTGATATTCCAATCTTTCTGTTGCATCTTCCCCTCAGATATAAAAAGCTGTAAATTGGTTGTATTTTAACTAAAATTGATAAATTATTACAAATTGATGATCCATTTTGCAAGTTAAGGCACACAGAATAATCATTCGGTATTGGAGAACCCCTCATCTCCTTTCAAGATTAATATAAGGGAGGGATCGATTCAATACCGTATCAATTAATAGGTTGGACTTAATATTTAACTTCTCGTAGTAGTCACATAAATCATGTTTTGCTATCCAAGTTAAGTTCTTGGTAGTCTTATCTATTGCCAAATGAAACCCTCTTTGTTTATTCACTTTTAGTTGGCAAACGATTTCCGGACTACCTGTCCCAACGGGGACGGCGTCGCCAAGAATAACATTCTCTTTCAATCCTTTTAACCAATCTATTCGACCACGGAGAGCAGCTTTGGCCAATACTCGCGTAGTTTCCTGAAGACTCGCCTCTGATAAGAAACTAGTAGTATTAAGAGATGCCTTTGTCATTCCCAGTATAATAGGTTCATAGAAGATTGGTCTCCTTAATACCCGATTCATCCTTTCCGCTTGCGATAATTCAACGAGCTCCCCGGGGAAGAAGACATTGGTTATTCCATCTTCTGATGCTACGACCCGCGATGTTAGTTGCCAAATAATAATTTCTAGATGTTTGTCAGATATTTGTACTCCTTGAGATTCGTAAACTTCTCGAATCTCATTAATTAGAATCAGTTGGCAGTGCTCCATACTGGTTCCGACACTTAAAAAATGGCTCCAGAGGTTCCCAATTAATCTTATAATACTTTGATTCCATCTTATAAAAAGATCTTCGATTCTTGCTGGAATAGAAGCAGTGGAACGAGACTCCAACAACTGCTCAACTTTTGGAAGACCCTGAGTAATATCTCCAGATCTCAATCTATCATACGGTAATGTTATCAATGTATCCCCCTCCCCAATGATGTCTCCAGATATCTTACGAGGAACTGCTCCCCGGTTCGCCAGAAGAGTCTTGCCAGTTCTGATTAGCAAATAATCCGGGTGAATAGCTACGACCTGACCAGACTGGAGAAATAGACTACTTCTATAGAAAAATCGACTTCCACTGATTAGTAATCCTAAATTAATGAGACGGATCTCCCAATTAAAAGATTTTGATGGCAAATGGATTGGATTTTCCAATAAGAATCGATTTAAAAAAAGATTGATAGGACATTTCAATGCTAATAGATTCTCATCAATTAGATACCGATCTCCGTGTTTCGACGCATCTACCCCAAATTTATCTGTCGAGTGAGAATAATCTAGTAAAAAGGAATATTTTCTATTCAGTGCCAAATGAGGGAGAAAAGAAGTAGCGTATGAAGTCCCTAATAAACCTAGCTCTTCAACTTTTAATTGGTGACAAGTCAACCTCGATTTCTGGGATCTAACCGACCTATCTTTACTTTTTAAATTTGAAGACTTCTTTGAAAAAGATCCAGATTTGAAACTTAATAAAACATCTCTTGAACTCCCGGCCAAACCACCTACACCTGATTCTGAGTGAGGGAGATATCCCCCAATTCTTTTCTCGTAGTTCTTATCACTCGAATTAGCAAAGAGATTATTACGATAAAAATCAAAAGGTGACAAAGTTAGGAAAGATGCGCCGCGTTCTGGTACCGAGTAAACAGTAATGTTTTGATATTTGTGATCATTGCCGTCGTCGACTAGATTAACTTGAGTAAGGAGGGGCTTGTCGACAGACACCAATTCTTTGGAAACCTGACTGATTCTGAATTCTTGTGCAGGGGAAGATGCCAATAGATTAACCTGAAGGAAAGTACTGAAGGGGTTGTTTATTCTCACACTGGTTAGAGATAAGTAGTTCTCTTTTGTGGAATGAGTTTCATGGAGATGTTTCCGCCACCCAGCCACTAAAAAAGTTTGAATTAATTGAGCAGTCGTATTATTTATCATTTTGACTCTTTCACAATCTCTATGAGAGATACATAAAAAGGTCTTAGCTCTCATAAATTCTTGTGTCTTCGGCTTATCAAAACAATAGATTCCTTGCACCAAAGAATCGCTATATACATCATATTTAACAACTGGTCTTACCGGGACAGAGGTCTTTCTTTTCCTATAAAGTATAACCGATTGTAGATAAACCCAATCACCGGTTTCAATTTTATTAGAAATCAGATTACCCGGCTCTATTATATTACTATCTTGTCTGGAAAAATTATTTGTTTTTTCCAAATTATGGATATATCCGGGTAATACTCTTACCGTACTACTATTTGCTAATGTCTTTTCGATTTGGATTAGTCCCCCTACTTTACTACTAATAGTATCAGTTATTTGTGCTCCTTCCTCCACAATAGTATTGTTTGTTACTAAAATAGATGATGTGGGTTCACATATAGTATAAGTCTCCTCGGGAATTAGAAAGGAATTGCCTCCTCTGACTATTCTATACCATGAGATGGAAGTTGTTTCTTCTGTCTTATTATCAATAGATTCAATTTCTATGGTGCCGTATCTTATAACCCCCGAAGTACTAGTTTGATACTCAAATGTTTTGTAGATGGCAAAAATATCATTTTCATCCAAAATGTTGTTTAATTTAACATCAATAGTTACAAAACATGATTTGTTTATATTTTCCCGTTGTCTTCTCAATAACAGAGAAACGGATTCAGTTCTTTTGGATCGCTCCACTTTGATATTGGAGAGAATATAGTTAGATATTGCAGGTTTTGAGCAACTTAAGAAATATCTTGGATCGATTCCAAATTCTCGAATACTCCTTTGTGGACCTTCGCAGTTGGCAACATCAATCTCCTTCTCGCCAACTCCTTGAAAATAATTGCACCTCTTTCTAATTTCAGAAGAATTGAGTCTTATAGCGACTCTATCCTGATCTTTGTGAAACAGATAACTCTCTTTGAATTCGCTAGAAGCCCCTGAAAGAATCCGAATATGACCCGCCTCGCGTACGATACGAATGGGATTGCTTACGCAATCGCGTACGTACCAAACAAATTTACTCCAGTGGATTTCTCCTTTTAAATTTGGAGAGATAGCTTTCTGAATACGTTCCTTAAGGGGAAACTCTTTGGCTCGTACTTCTGCAATGATTTGTTGCGCTTCAACATATTGACCACTTCGAATCAGAAGTAGACTTCGAGCTGGGATGACAAAATTGTATATATCGTCACAACTCGTGATAACGACAGGGAGATCATTTTGACACATCCAAGCAGGATGCCCATGCCGTGTACGTGTCGGATAAGCCAGTCTCCCATCGGAATTGATAAGTCCATTAAACGGAATTCGTACATATTGTGCGATATCGCCAGTAAATACCCCACCGGTATGAAAAGTTCTTGATGTTAATTGAGTTCCCGGTTCTCCAATGGATTGACCCGCGATGATACCAACAGCTTCGCCTAATTCTACTAGATCATAATGAGCAAGACTCCGACCGTAACGCAACTGACAAATCCGGAAGATGCTTTTACACGTCAAAGGAGATCTAACATATATTGGCTGCGCCGATACTACTAAGTCACTAGCCAGTCCATCACTGATATCTTGATTACGGATGGCGATGCATCTGACATCCCGGTATACATTATCTGCCAGCACACGTCCAACCAATCTTTGATATGATATTGTTCTAATAGACTCTCGTCTCTCCTCAATGGAATTAAGCAAAGCAATGCTTTTGATAGTCTCACAATCTTTTTTGCGTACAGCAATGTGTTGGACCACTTCAACGAGTCTGCGTGTTAGATATCCGGCATCCGAGGTTCGAACCGCGGTATCCACAACCCCTTTGCGGGCACCGTAGCAGGAAATGATATATTCTGTCAGGGATAGGCCTTCGCGGAGATTTCTTCGGATAGGTAAATCAATTACTTGTCCCCGAGGATCCGACATCAATCCCCTCATGCCAAGCAGCTGATGTACTTGCGATATACTTCCCCGAGCCCCGGAAAAAGACATCATGTGGACCGGATTTAAAGGATCGATCATTTTGAAACTTGGATTCATTTCTCGTTTTGAACATTCACTTGTAGCGTACCAGGTTTCAATTGATTGACGTAACTTTTCTGCAGCATGTAGACTCCCGCGACGATAATGCTGCTCCGACACATAACCTTATTTCTCAGCGTCTTGTACAAGCCATCCTCTTGATGGTACTGCTAGGAGGTCGTCGATGCCCAAAGAAACAGATGCTTTTGTAGCTTGCTGAAAACCCAAGATCTTAATTTGGTCCAAGATATTTGTTGTAGATGCGATTCCGAAGCAAACGACCAATTTGTTGATGAGTCGCCTCATCACAATTCTATCCATTGTTTTATTCCAAAACGGTAATTCAGTTTGATTCGTCATTATAGAAACCTCAATTTATCTATCTTTTTATTCTATGATTCTTATTAATCAATAATTTGAATTTAAGTGATATATTAATTTTTTATCAAATATAGATATAAATATCTATATTTAGATTTAAAAGATTTCTCATTCTTCATTATTGCAGTTAGATAAGAGCTTCTCATATTGCGTCATCATATCCGATGCAAACAAAGTAGTACAAATAAACTAAGAAGCCTTCGATACACCTTGCATTGCTTCCTTCAATTGCTGATTAAGCAAGATACGGCCAGCCGTGGTAAGTATATATATACCTGAGATATATCCCCTCCTACACCTTCTAATCTGGTAATTATCATAAGATTGAAGAGAGGTTCCCGAGGATTCATATTGAGATTCAATCGGTAATTCACGAATCTTCGAACTAATCATTTCTAGATTAATTTCCCATCGAAGCCACAAAAAACTACAGAAATCAATTTGATTCGATTCCTTGGCCCTAAGTATGTCGTAGTAATTACTGAAACTGGGTATTTTGACATAATAGACGTTATTCTCTCCCACGAGAACGGAATGTCGGTTTCCATAGATCCCTTGCTTATTATCGATTGTTAGTACATAAATACCGAGAAGCATGTCTTGACTCGGTACAAATACAGAATCCCCCGTAGCAGGGGATAACATATTTATGTGCGAAAACATAAGAAGACGAGCTTCAATCTGAGCTTCAAGAGATAGAGGCACATGAACGGCCATCTGATCCCCGTCGAGATCTGCGTTAAACCCCCCACAAACCAATGGATGCAAACGAATGGCACGTCCTTCTATTAAGATGGGTTGAAATGCCTGTATACCTAGCCTATGTAAAGTAGGTGCCCGATTCAGTAATACGGGATGACCTTGCAGAACTTCTTGAAGAACCTCCCATATAATAGGATCTCCTTTTCGTATCATACTCTTAGCCGCTCGCAGATTACAAGCGAGGTGTCACCCAATCAAAATACGAATTACAAATACTTGAAAAAGTTCAATTGACATTTCTCGGGGTAATCCACACTGATGTAGTGAAAGAGATGGACCTACGACAATAACAGAACGACCTGAGTAGTCGACCCGTTTTCCGAGCAAATTCTCACGAAATCGTCCCTCTTTGCCCTCAATAACCTCTGAAAGTGATTTATAGGGTCTATTATTAATATCCCTCATTGGTTGCCCGCGTATGCCATTATCAATAAGAGCGTCTACCGCTTCTTGAATAAGTCTCTTCTGACAAACGATTAATCCCTCCGGTGTGAATTCACTGCCCAATAAGAATTCAACAAGAGTATTATTTCGATAAATTATCTTTCTGTAAAGCTCGTTGAGGTCGGAAGTAACTAATTCACCTTCATACAATTCAACTATTGGTCTCAATTCAGGTGGAAGAACCGGCAATAGATCTAAAACCATCCATTCTGGTTTTAGATCTGTCCGTAAGAAATCCTTGGCTAATTTCATTCGTCTGACCAGAAGATCTTTCCTTCTTTGAATCGTTCGGTCTTCCCATTCATTCTCAACGGGCTTCTGTTTTGCCAGCGCCTGCCATTCCAAATATGCACGATCAATCACACTTTGCAGATTCAAACCAGTTAATCCTTTTTTGATGGCCTCCCCCCCGGTAGCGATTTCATTCCTCTGAAGAGTCTCGTAATTTCGGGTGGAAAAGAAAGCAGGAAGCATGTTTCTCCAAGATCGATCTTCGTAGTTGAACAAACCTCGCAATCTTAATAGATTGGGCCTCGCGGCCACAGGCCTAGCAAGAAAAAGATTGGGATAGGCGGGCGGTGCCCCCCCCCTTAGAATCGGACACGATTGTTTCCTCTCATCCGGCTCAAATAACTAAGAGTAAAGTTGAAATAATTTGACATTTTTGAAGCATGATAACATCGTTTCATCGAAAGTAAATTAGTTATCCTTTACTCGGTTTTCAACTTGTTTTTCTCGAGTAGTCTTGAACTCCCCTCATATTGAACAATTTACCAAAAAAGAAGTAATTTTTTCTTTGCATATCTTCTTTTTAGTTTAGTCAGAGGCTAGAGAGATTTTCCTTGTTCCCAATGCGATCGTTTCCCTCGTTAGGTTTCCACTCCACTCCGATGGCTATTAATTGAATTAAATAAAGAATTTATGCGATGATTATATCTTTATCACCATATATAGAAATAATATTATTTAGAGAGTTCTTTTTTTTTTTCTAGAAAAAGAGAACCAGAGGATTGCCTTAAAAAACACTTGAATCTGATTCTATCAATTGAGATGAAGGTAATGATCACGAAGCCCAATCACTGGATCTTTTTGTTAAGAGCTAACCATGGAGGGAGTTCCTCATTCTGTACGCGGTAGTTTATACCCCGAGTTACACCACAATCCTCAATCGATGTGAGGGACATGTCGGTTAGAGGCTTCCCATTTCTGCACAGGATGACAGCTTACAGCAAATCTGTAATGATCGACATAGACAATCGAGTCACACATCGCAGTATACTGGGCTTTCCGATTCCTTAAGAGGTTTGGCAAGTAGATTTGCAATATAACTAGGAATTCGTTTTAAAAACCACACATGGGTTACCGGACACGCAAGTTTAATGTATCCCATTTGATATCTTCGAACTCGCGAGTCGATAAACTCAACTCCACAATGTTTGCAAAAATTAGAATATCCCTCTTTATTATCGACAGATCGATAGTTTCCACACGCACAGACACCGCTTTTTACGGGTCCAAATATCCTTTCGCAAAATGAGCCATCTCTCTCTGGTTTATGAGTTTTGTGATGCAACGTGTAAGGTTAATTGACTTGTCCAACGACATCTCCATTGGGTAGTTCCCTCTCAGCCCAACCACGAATCTGTTCGGGGGAAGCCAGTCCAATCTGAAGTTGCTGATAATTAGTTCGATGAATCATAATAGAAAAGGTTTGATTGATTTCTCCTGAACGAGGTTTTAATTAGATATCAAATGTTTTCAATCTGCCTCTTCAAATCTTCTTCAATTATAAAATTATGCTCCAAGTTTAAACCCATGCAACGTAATTCTCGAACTAGTAATCGGAAAGACTCCGGAACGGTATTGGGTTTATAAACAGGTTTTCCGGTCATAATTGCACCAAGTACCTTGTAACGAGACTGAATATGATCTGATTTAATTGTAAGCATTTCTTGCAACGTGTAAGACACGCCAAAACCCTCCGAAGCCCGGACTTCCATTTCTCCAACCCGTTGCCCCCCCCGCCTCGATCTCCCTTTAAGAGGTTGTTGTGTAACAAGTGCGTAAGGCCCGCTAGATCGCGCATGAATCTTATCGTCAACCTGATGAATCAATTTCATCATATAGGCTTTTCCAGCTGTAATCGGTTGCACGAAGGGATCACCCGTTCGTCCATCGATCAATCGACTCTTTCCAGGGTGATCGGGTTCGAATAACCACGGATTATGAGTATTTGCACCCGCTCTACAAAGTTCTGAAAATACTAATTTTCTGGAAGCTTCCCGCTCGTATCTTTCATCAAAAGGTATTACACGATAATGGGTCTCTGGAAATTCCCCGGCTAACCCGAGTAAGCATTCGAAGATTTGTCCTACATTCATTCATGAAGGTACTCCTAAAGGACTTAAAATCATATCAATTGGTGTCCCATCTTGCAAATAAGGCATATCCTGTCTAGGTAATACTTTTGACGCAATACCTTTGTTTCCATGTCTACCAGCTATCTTATCACCTACTTGTATCTTACGCCTTTACAATATATAGATATGAATGACTTCTGAATCGTTCGACGTATCGTCTTCGGGATAGACCCACCTGACGTCAGTGACTCGACCTCTTCCACCAATTGGAACTTTAAGACAACTTTCTCTTGCGTTAACTAGTTGTATACCGAAAATGGCTTGTAATAATTTACCTTCTGGAGCACGTGATGAATCTGCCCCCTCTTGGGGCGTTGATTTACCCACCAAAGCATCTCCTGCCTCTACCCAAGATCCCAATTCTACGAGCCCATTATTATCTAGATGTCGAAGTGTATGACTATCTAATTGAGGTATTTGCTTAGTAACCCTTTCAGGGCCCTGATTTGTTGCGCAGACCTCAACTTCATGTCTCTCAATGTGGAAAGATGTGAAGATATCTTCGTATACCGGGCGTTCACTAATCAACACCGCATCTTCAAAGTTATATCCCTCCCACGGCATGTAAGCTACTAAGATATTTCTACCTAAAGCTGATTCCCCCCTAGCGGTTGCTGCCCCATCCGCGATGACCTCCCCTCGTCTCGATAGATTTCCCGCTAAAACCGTAGATTTCTGGTGTATACAAGTATTGTTATTAGAACGCTCATATATTTTTAATTTGTTATTTGCGACATGTACAACCACATCATTGATTAGCGCTTCGTCGATTGATAATAGTTCAATTATATTGCCATCAATATATTGGATCTTTCCTTCTCGTTCGGATACAACTACACTTCCTGAATCTGAAGCTACTTAACTTTCTAACCCAGTTCCTACAAAACATCTCTCGGAATTAACTAGTGGAACCGCCTGACGTTGCATGGTAGAACCCATTAAGGCACAGTTCGCGTCATTGTGCTCAACGAATGGAATAAGCGAAGCTCCGACAGAAAAATGATGTAAAGGATGAATGCTTCGAAAATCAACTTGTTCCCAAAGTACGTCGAGGAATTCTTGCTGATATCGTACCGATATGAGTTCCTTCTCCCCAGTTCTCCATTGGGGTAGTAATGAATTTTCAGTTGCTATTCGGTAACAATCATCTTCAGTGGGAGATGAATCAATTAATTGTTCCTTTTCAGATAATTCTGAGATTCTCAGGTACGGGCTTTTCGAAGATCCGGAATTGCTAACTTCTGCTTGAATAGCTAGAGATGAAATAAGGCCAGCATTCATGCCTTCCGATGTTTCGATTGGACAGATACGGCCGTAGTGACTAAAATGAATATCCCTAGCTTGAAAACTGGCGGTTCGTCGTGTCAACCCACCAGGACCTACGGAGCTTAATCTTCGTTTATGCGCCATTTCTGACAATGGGTTGATTTGATCCAGAAATTGTGATAGGGGATGTGATCCAAAGAACTCTTTAAAGGTTGCTGTTACTGGCGCAGGCGTCACCAATCCCCGGGGCGTTATTGCACGTTTACGCCTAATGGACCTAGATAGATTTTGCCGAATCGAATTCTCCAAACGGTTTAGTGCCAATTTCAATTGCTCTTGAGGTAAATCCGCTACAGATCGAACACGTCGATTTTTCAGGTGATCTATGTCGTCGAGTTTGCCCATCCCATAACTTATTTCTATTGAGTGATCTGCAGCTGCCAATACGTCTTGGGGTAGTAAAAAGTGTTCCGTTTCAGGTACATCAAGAGCTAGTTTAATGTTTAGGTTTCGCCGACCAATCCGTCCTAACTCACATCTATGTTGGGAAAACCTCTTCTATAACTCCCTGAATATAGATTCCGAAAAGGTGATATCGGTGTCTGTAGCAGAGTATGAGTGTTTGTAAAGTTCTGCTGTAGCATCCTCCGACGATTCGACAGTCCCTTCTTGTCCCCTTAACATATTTGAGAAAATCTTGGGGTAACGAACATTTTGCAAGATATCTCTCTTACCTAACCCCATAGCTATTAACAGAATTAAGATAGATATCTTTTTCTTCTTGCTGATACGAACCCAAATCCTCTCTTTCCTATCTATTTCTGATTTGAATCTCCCTCCCCGATCCGAGATTACAGTGCTAGTATATGTGGAAATCCCTCTTTGATCGGATTCTCGGTTGTAGTAGATACCGGGACTTCTCAAGATTTGAGAGACTGAAACTCTGGCAACTCCATTGATAACAAACGTTCCCTTAGAACTCATCCGAGGAATAGATCCGGGCCGCACGTCTTCTTCTTGTACTACTCTATCTTTACCACGAGTCAATTAAACTGGTACATATAGATCGGATGAATATGTTACACATTGATATGCGGCATCTATCTCTTCAACCAAAGGTTGCGTCAATCGATACTGCCCACTAATAAATCATAGTTCGACTTCCTTATCTGTGTCTTCAATTCTCGGAAGATTCTCAAGTTCTTCAAATAATCTTTCATGAACAAATCGATTAAACCCTTCAAATTGGATTTGTGCAAGTTCTGGCAATACGGGCATATCTTCCCTTCCTCCTAATAAAATGGTAAATCGATACTCATTTTCAATTAGAACTATATCAATTAGATCTCCGTATTTTTCTCTTTCTATTTATTGGGCATTGCACCCCTATCCTCAAAAAGATTTGGAGTCATTTTCTTTTCTGTCTCTCCCTCCATCCACAACCATTTGTATTTGTGAGAAGAGATCTATATGACGCCAAATAGAGAAGGAAGATGTAAACAAAGTTATCCTGCACTCCGCACAGAAGTCTTTATTTTGTACTGAAAGTTCGATTATTCTGTGGGCTGTAAAACAAGAGATATCTGTGTCATTCAGATTTGAGAAACTTAACAAAGCAGATGAGTTTTCGTCGAACTTGACTAGAATATTTCTATATACAGAAATACGGTAACGATTGATAGAGGAATCAATAGATACGTAGCAGTAAAACTGGTTTGGTAATTATATCACACCGGCAATCTCGATTGCCAGACAAAGCTTGGAAAAAAAAAAGACGGATATTCTCTCTTTCATCAATAGCAATTTTGCCATTATCAACTAATTAAAGCTTAATTCAAGCCTTAAGAAGAGGGTGATTGCTAAAAAGAGCAAAATTTATATTTATAACTTCTTGTTGACCCTGAGACGATGGCTACATAGACTCTAATCAAATTAATTACTGGGATTGTAGTTCAATCGGTTAGAGCACCGCCCTGTCAAGGCGGAAGTTGCGGGTTCGAGACCCGTCAATCCCGATAGATTCCAAAGAAATAGGCTAGTTCCATGTTCGACTTACAACCTCCAATTTGGGTCGAGCTGGATTCGAACCAGCGTAGGCGTTGCCAGCGGATTTACAGTCCGTCCCCATTAACCACTCGAGCATCGACCCAAGAGTTGAAGATAAATACCCCCAGGGGAATTCGAATCCCCGTCGCCTCCGTGAAAGGGAGGCGTCCTAGGCCTCTAGACGATGGGGGCCCAATTCTCTCCTAAGAGAAGGTAATGATATCTACCATAAACTGTCAATCTAGAAAAGCTAAGAAGGAAATAATGAAAAAATTAATTGATTTAACAATAGAGATTGAAATTAGACTAATCTTTTAAGTAATTCTTTTAGATTATTTATCTATGGTAGATTCATTCTGACGATGAAGCAATTAATCCAACGTACAAATGACAACAAGATATTGATAGTTTGCAAAAAGAGGGAATAAGTATTCTCGAGATTTCATTTCATGATATACTATGTAATCGATATTGAAGATTCAACTTCGATATAGTTTTCTTTCCAATTTAGCAACGGAGAATTCGGTCAACCCGATTAATTAAAAATAGATGGTTCACAATAGAGTCTGAGAGCTTTTTCGATGAGACCGCTCGAGCTATTTTTCAATTGATGATTTGAACTACCAATACGGAAGTAAATATTGTTGCGTTTGTAGCTACCGCACTTTTTATCCCGATTCCCACAGCTTTTCTACTTATCCTTTACATCCAAACAGCCGCGCAGAATAATTAGTAATCGATAACTTTTTTGATGATCAATCTGTTAATAAATCTTTGAGTAGCAAATAAGAAGGGGGAAGGAAGGGAAGGGGGCCACCCCTTGTTCTTCATTTGTAAACTGGAGCGATATCCAAACCCCTATTTCTGTTCTGTACGTCAATCTCAAGGTATCCGGTTGTTAGTAGCAACTTATTCTCAACTTAGTGCTCTTTCCTGATTAGATTTCCATGTATTACGCATCATTGTCAAATGGAATTGCCCAAAATTGATAGATCATTCTTTTGATCTATCAATTTTTACTTATAAGTGACTTACTCCTGCTTACCGCAAAGATAGTTTCTATCCACCAACTTAAGTCTTCGGCTAAAACATTCAAATATACTTCTTTACATATCTCTTTTACAGAGAGATGAGCCACTCTAAACAAATCAAGTAAGGGAAAGTGAGGGATTCAAACTATTAGGTATGATATAAAGTATATGGCAAGTAGAGATTTCTTCTGTGTTTTCCTTTCCGTTCCAGGAATAGTCAGAACCCAAAATAAGATAATTAAGATTTGAATTAAAAGGGGGATGAGTTCCCGATAACCGGGATAGGTTCTTGCCGATAGTAAGAGAAAGTAATCAGTTTAATAGATTATTAAATCTATTTATTTTGGTATTTCAATCTTTTGTTTTGAAACGACGAAGAAACAAATGAATCTGGATTCAATCAATTCAAAGTCATTGAGACTCTCCCAGCTCTTTGGTTTTTCTCTCATAAAAAGAACCTTAGTATGAAAGAAGACTCTTTAGACATACATATCTTTAACTACCACTCAAAAATACTGATTTAAAAGGAGTTGTGTATTTTCATTCACGGCATATTCAACAAACTCTGATACATTGAATGAGAAGAGATAGGTAGAAGAAGAATATCAGTCTATTCAAAATAGTTGGATATTTTTACTCTCCACCTAATCCCATCAGATTTATAGCATTAGCAGATAACGTTAATTACACTATGATCGGAGGCAAAAAAAATAGATCTAAACCTTACCTTACCTTTTTTACTCAAGAAAGATCTAGTGTGGGGAAACACAAATCGATGGCCTTGCCATGACAACGTATGTCCCCCGAATCAGACTAGTAAAGAATACCCAATTAGCGGTTTCTTACAGACCACTTCTTCCCCGAACTGCAAGTGAAAGAGAAAATGTGAAAATAACCGTCAGGGCAGCCCAAGCTAGAGTCACTAAGTCCGTAATTATAATTCCTATCTATTTACTCTTTCGATTTCTACTAATTCCTAATTAGTTATAAGCCCAAATATAAGGCAAAGCTTGAAGAAGTTTGAAAGGTATTGCTGACAAAGAGCAGACACTTGCTTAGTAGGATACTCCAGGAGTAAAAAAACTGCGTATGCAAGAGATCTATCTTTTTCTTCCTATCTCTTTTTTAATGGTACTGGTTGACATCTCCTTCACCAAATATCTTGGTGATCGGGCCTTTTTGATTACCTTTTAATGATATACTTAGTAGGGATTGCTTATGCGTGACGTATCGAGACACATGAAATGTGATAGGCTATAGAAAACTGTAGAGCACCTCAACCTGTATCTGATTTCAGCGCAACAAGCAATCCCTAGCAAAAATACTCTCCTTAGGAGATCTAAGTAAACTGACTAGATCTAGTCCTTTGTCTGTGATATACAGAATCTCTTTTGATAGATTCATAGCTGTTTGCTGATTAGGCGATACCCAGATTCGAACTGGGGAATTAAGGATTTGCAGTCCTCCGTCTTACCGCTTGACTATATCGCCATTTGCTGACCATCCGCGAACAACGACGATCCGAGATCAGATGAAAATAATGATCCAATCTGGATTGTTCAGTAGCGAGTGGCGGAATAGATAATGAATATTCCGTTGATGTCTAGGATTTCCATCGGTGATAAGTATACTACCCATTGGAAGAATTGGCAAGTATTTGGGCCCCCCATACGATTTACCTCTTGATATGCATTTGCTGACGACATAGCTATTAGCTTAACAGAATTCTCTTCCTTTTTTAAGCCAAAAAGGAGACTTAAATAGAGAGAGAGAAAGATTTGATTAGTCTTCCCTTCCAATTAGTTCTCTCAATTTTATCCAAAAATTGTATATGTTATGTTATATATATATATATATATAACATAACATAATCCCCTTGGACTCTGTGAGGTAGGCGGATAGCGGGAATCGAACCCGCGTCATCTCCTTGGCAAGGAGATATTTTACCATTCAACTATATCCGCATAAAATGTTAGTTCATTTTAACGCCCTAATAGGTTCTTCTTGGTTAAGAACCTCGTATACATATTGACTTTCTACGTGAAAACTGAATTCTACGATGATCTTGAGATTCCTCGGGGGAGGAGCCTACACTTACATCTCCTCCCGTAATCCAGAATTATCTTTAGTGTGTACAGCCTTCTCATAATAATAATTCGTACGGATGGAAATCTTCTTTATTTGGCGTCTCCGCCCGTAACAATAATTACGAGAGGAGGGACAAATAAAGGTGAAATATTAAGAAATAAAAGAGTTGGGTATGCCTACCAAAAAAACTGATCCAATCCATAACGAAGCCCCTGAGAAAACAATATTTTTGTTGTTGGACCAGCCATCGGGGGATGCAAATGCAACAGGCACACCTACGACTAGTAGGAATGAAATAACAATTAATCCAAATAAAGCCAATTGGAACGCGATAGTCATAAGTCTAATTGTTTTCGCATAACGAATAGGTTATTCATACCATCCAATCCTCATCCGGCATAACTCCCGCTTCACCACGATTTACGTTGCTGATGGGATACAAAGAAAGACCTTTTCCTAAGCTCATACTAACTACCTCAAAATCCATAGGGTTCTTGTTGAGTAACGATTAGTTTGAATTCAGATATTCGGGATGATTATCTATAACAAACCCTTGGTTAGATTTGTTTTCACTCCGCATCTTTTACGGTGTAGAAAGATCTTGAAAAAGAAGAGCATTGATATCTATCAAAATCTATAGATAGATAAATGTTGAACATCTCATGATCTATTACCAGAATTGTCGTCTAAAGAATATGATTGATATTTCCGAATATCGGGTGAAAGATGGGTCTAACAGGGAGAGATGGTCGAGCGGTTTAAGGCTCCAGTCTTGAAAACTGGCTTGGCAATGAAATGCCATCGAGGGTTCGAATCCCTCTCTCTCCTACTATTTATTTCCAAAAATGTTGGAGGAAAGGGCACTAGTTATTAGTAATGAAGTGGTTTTTCTTACTACTTTTCTCTACTACACTGAGAGATAACTTAAGATTATCTCTTACCAGAGAATAAGAATCTATCTATCTAATTATTTAATTAGATAGATAGGTGTATACTTCTTATTAATTACTAGTTTGCTAGTAAGAAAGAAGGAGCGAGAAGCGAAGATTCTCTTCTATCATTTAAACATGTACTTTCAAATGTTAATTAAGGGGTGTCATAAAAAGAACAGGTTCGGTATCGCGGTCAATTCCTTTTTCAAACCCAGCTGCGGCTGCGCGAGCCCTACCCGCATGCCATAGGTGACCCACAAAAAAGAAAAATCCCAGGACGAAGTGGGAAGTTGCTAACCAACTCCGGGGAGATACGTAGTTCACGGCGTTGATCTCAGTAGCTACCCCACCTACAGAGTTTAGAGAGCCCAGAGGGGCATGAGTCATATACTCCGCGGATCGCCGCTCCTGCCATGGTTGTATATCCCTCTTTAACTTGCCGAGATCTAAACCGTTGGGTCCCCTTAAGGGCTCTAACCAAGGAGCCCGAAGGTCCCAGAAGCGCATGGTCTCACCTCCAAAAATAATTTCTCCCGTGGGGGAACGCATCAAGTATTTACCCAATCCAGTAGGTCCTTGAGCGGAACCTACGTTGGCACCAAGACGTTGGTCCCTGACAAGAAAAGTAAAGGCTTGGGCTTGAGAGGCTTCTGGGCCTGTGGGACCATAAAATTCACTGGGATATGCTGTATTGTTAAACCAAACGAAGCAGCAGGCAGTGAAGCCAAAAATGGCAAGCGCTCCCAAACTGTAGGATAAATAAGCTTCCCCAGACCATACAAGAGCACGACGAGCCCAGGCAGACGGTTTTGTCAATATGTGCCAAATTCCACCGAAGAGACAAATGGATCCTAGCCATACGTGTCCCCCAACAATATCTTCCAGATTATCGACACTTGTAATCCATCCCTCTCCCCCAAAAGGAGATTTCAGTAGATAGCCAAAAATAACATTGGGGCTTAGGGTAAGATTTGTAATCTCTCTTACATCTCCACCTCCGGGTGCCCATGTGTCGTATAACCCTCCAAAATAGAGTGCTTTGAAAACTAAGAGAAAAGCTCCAAGACCTAATAGTATTAGATGAATACCGAGAATTGTAGTCATCTTATTCTTATCTTTCCAGGTATAACCAAAAAAAGGAAAGGATTCCTCTAGAGTCTCGGGCCCGATCAGGGCGTGATATATGCCCCCGAATCCCAAGACAGCAGAAGAGATCAAATGGAGTACTCCGGAGACAAAATAAGGAAAGGTGTCGGTTACCTCCCCGCCGGGACCCACCCCCCAACCCAGAGTGGCCAGGTGGGGAAGTAAGATTAACCCCTGCTCATACATAGGCTTCTCTGATACAAAGTGAGCCACTTCAAATAGATTCATAGCTCCGGCCCAGAAAACGATCAAGCCGGCGTGAGCTACGTGGGCACCAAGCAATTTACCAGACAGATTAATCAGTCGGGCGTTACCGGCCCACCAAGCGAAACCTGTGGTTTCTTGATCGCGACCACCCAGTGAGAGGGTTCCATTAAAGAGCGTTTCCACGGGGTAAAACCTCCTCGGGAAATACAAGGTTTTCGTGGGGCTGATCCTGAGCTGCCATCCAGGCACGAATACCCTCGTTTAGTAAGATGTTTTTTGTATAAAAAGTCTCAAATTCGGGATCTTCTGCGGCGCGAATTTCTTGGGAGACAAAGTCGTACGCGCGTAAATTCAGGGCGAGACCAACCACTCCAATAGCGCTCATCCATAAACCGGTCACTGGCACGAATAACATAAAGAAGTGTAACCAACGTTTGTTGGAGAAGGCAACACCAAATATTTGGGACCAGAAACGATTCGCGGTTACCATTGAATAAGTCTCTTCAGACTGAGTTGGGTTGAACGCGCGGAATGTGTTTGCGCCATCACCATCTTCAAATAGAGTATTCTCAACTGTAGCACCGTGGATGGCGCATAATAGGGCTGCGCCAAGAACTCCCGCAACTCCCATCATATGGAATGGATTCAGAGTCCAATTATGAAAACCTTGAAAAAATAGAATAAATCGGAAGATGGCGGCTACGCCAAAACTGGGTGCAAAAAACCAACCAGATTGACCCAAAGGGTAAATCAAGAATACGGAGACAAAAACCGCGATTGGAGCAGAGAAAGCTATTGCGTTGTAGGGGCGTAGTTGCACAGACCTCGCAAGTTCAAATTGGCGTAACATAAAACCCATTAGAGCGAAAGAGCCGTGGAGAGCAACAAAGGTCCATAAGCCTCCTAACTGGCACCAACGGGTAAAATCTCCTTGTGCTTCAGGTCCCCACAAGAGAAGCAAGGAGTGGGCCAAACTGTTAGCGGGGGTGGAGACCGCAGCAGTCAGAAAATTGCATCCTTCTAAATAAGAACTAGCTAATCCGTGAGTGTACCATGAAGTGACAAAAGTTGTACCCGTAAACCAACCACCCAAAGCTAAGTAAGCAGTGGGGAATAGTAGTAGGCCAGACCAACCTACGAAGACAAAACGATCTCTCCTGAGCCAGTCATCCATACTATCGAATAGATCTTTTGGCTCTTTGGAAGATTTTCCAATGGCAATGGTCATATCCATCTCCTCACTAAACTACTCAAACAATTTTTTGGTTCCCCTATTTCTCTTCTTTCAAGCCGCGATACGGTTTAGTTTCACCCCTTTGCGGTGAGATAAGATTGAGCCGCTACAGCATCGTTCTCTCCGGGAGGTCGTTTACTGAAGCAGCGTCTTCCCAGGAGAGGAGTTATTACACGAAAATGAGATTGATAAATCTTTTCAATTCAGTCAGGAGTTTGGAGTTCTCCACTCTCTTCACGATTCTCGTGCCTTGCGTCTAATTTTTCCTCCCCTTTCGTCTTTCCCTCCTGCTGCTTCTGTTCAGACACTCTTTCTGTTCTATAGATTTTCTATCTCCTTCCGTCCTATAGGAGTGGAACTTTTAAGTATCTCTCTTTATTACTTATTTCATTCCAAGTTAATCCCGTTTGCTACGTAATTCTACGAACAGTGGGTAGACCTTTCTTTTCTTCCGAAACTTCGTTAACTACTCAATCGCAGCTACCTCCAAGAATCTGACCTAGAAGAAAATGAAATTGTTTCCATGAGATTCTGAGGGAGAGGGGAGTAAAGCGATGTAAATAGCTTACACATACAAATATCTATGTACTATATGTAAATATATATCTATCTAGTATTCATACCTCTTTCGAGATTATTTTGGTACTTACTTATTCTATTTTACTGGTTAGCAATAAAAATTGGAAGCCTTTCTCTTTGGTCCCAAATAGCGGTAATAGATGGGTGGCATGCCACAGGTTAATCTCGAACAGAGTAATCTGCTTTTTCTTTCAAATCTCAACAGCAAAATGATTCTTAGGTATCTATTGGAAAGATATGACAAAGAAGAAAGAGTGCTAGAGATCTCATTAATCTTTATTAGTTATGGGAAATTATCTCAATAAGTAGGAAAATGTTTGCCATGTAATTAATTCTCCCTTCTTCCCCCCTTCCAACTTGAGATTTATATAGATATAGATATAGTTATATCTATTATTGGAATTCATATTCAATTCCCGAGATAAGGATAACAAAAAAAATTTTGACATTAAGAATTATATCCATTTGATTTTTTAATAGTTTTAAATAGCGACACATCGCCCGGTGTAACAAAACAAGACTGGTTAAGTTGGGAGTGGGGAGTTGAAAACAAAAAAATCTGACTACGAGATTTAAATTTGAAACAAAGAATTTGAACCTCAAACCAAAGGGGGTTTTTACAAGATTGTAATACTTTTTTTCTTTAGAAGTGGTGAAAACTACAACTCTCTATTGTATCTGCATCGAGACTATGCGGACCTGGGCGTTTCCGTTTCGTTTTCGTGAGACAACTCAGACAGTTAGATCCTTTTAGGATCTATGATTTAGTGCTTAGCCCCTTGTCGGATTTGAACCGACGACTTACGCCTTACCATGGCGTCACTCTACCACTGAGTTAAGAGGGCCTCAGATCATAAATAATTCTGGGTTGAGCTCTGTTGTCCACATCATCAGTCAAGTTTGGCCCATCTTTTTTGCTTCCCCCTCTATTTTAGACCAATATTTGAATCTGATTAAAATAAAGAGACCAGTTCTAATCTAAACTAAGATATATCTATATTCTCAAGTTATAAATTTTCTATCTCTATCTAAATTTAGATAGATAGATTTACGCCCCACTGAATAAGGATGCTCGTAAAGAAGCGAGAGTTAGAAACAATGGGAAGAGATAAATTTGATAAGTAGGTAAAACACGAGAATTTTATTAGTCTGTCCCCCCGTCAAGCATCATACTACTAAGGTATAACATAGGTAAACAATTGATAGTTTACCTTGCGGGGACAGGATTTGAACCTGTGACCTCAAGGTTATGAGCCTTGCGAGCTACCAAGCTGCTCTACCCCGCTTAATTGATGTCTTCAATGTAATTATTATACATTTTGTACATAATTACATTGAATACGTAAAAAGAACCGCCAAATTCATGGAATTAGACATCATATTTGAAATAAGGAGGAAAGACTTCTCTTACCAACTTGATTTCGATACTCCAGGTAACACACCAGTGTGTGCTAGTTCGCGAGATACATGTCTAGATAAGCCAAAGTCTCGGTAATTAGATCTGGGTCGTCCGGTTAGGGAACACCGGTTACGGAGACGAATAGATGCACTATTACGCGGTAGAGATTGCAACCTTCTAGAGATCGTTAGTTTATCTTGAATTGAGAAACTATTCTTAATCTGTCTTTTCAAAGATTGGCGAGTGAAATCATATCTCTCCACTAATTTCTTCTTTCTTTTTTCCTTCTCAATGAGACTTTTCTTTGCCATAATTAATGAATCAACAAGGAGAGTTGGATTACTACTCTGAACTGAAACAAGCTGGATTCGCAACCAGAAATCTAGTTACCAATAACTAGAAGACTAAGAAGATATTTCTAATTATAGATAAAAGGATAACCGGGTTCAATACTGATTGGCTCGGGTATGAAAGGAAGAAGATAATGAGGGGGAAACTTGGCATTAAGATAGACAAATTGGTAATCGACGGAAGAAATAATTAACCAAATTTACCTGATGTAGATGCTATTAGGAAAGCCGCATAGGTAAATATGTAACCTACGGAGAAATGAGCCAGTCCCACCAGTCTTGCTTGAACAATGGAGAGAGCAACCGGTTTATCTTTCCAGCGTACCACATTTGCTAGGGGTGTTCGTTCGTGGGCCCAAGCTAGAGTTTCAATAAGTTCTTGCCAGTAACCGCGCCAAGAGATTAGAAACATAAATCCAATAGCCCATACGAGATGTCCAAATAAGAACATCCACGCCCATACAGATAAACTGTTCATACCAAAGGGGTTATAACCATTAATAAGTTGGGAGGAGTTCAACCATAAGTAATCTCTCAACCACCCCATTAAATACGTCGAAGATTCGTTGAATTGAGCAGTATTGCTTTGCCATAGGGCAATGTGCTTCCAGTGCCAGTAGAAAGTGACCCATCCTATGGTGTTTAGCATCCAGAAGACAGATAAATAAAAGGCATCCCAAGCTGATATGTCGCAGGTACCGCCTCGGCCAGGACCATCGCAAGGAAAACTGTAACCAAATTCTTTTTTGTCTGGCATCAATTTGGAACCGCGAGCGTCTAAAGCGCCTTTCACTAGGATAAGTGTAGTCGTATGTAGGCCCAGAGCGATGGCGTGGTGAACTAAGAAATCCCCGGGTCCAATCGTTAGGAATAGCGAGTTGCTGCTGTTGTTAACAGCATCCAACCAGCCGGGTAACCACAATTCCCGACCAGCATTACTTGCCGGACTACCTGTCGAGGATAGAAGCACATCAAAACCATACAAAGTTTTACCATGAGTGGATTGAATCCATTGAGCAAATACAGGCTCAATAAGGATTTGTTTTTCCGGAGTCCCGAAGGCTAACATCACATCGTTGTGGACATAGAGACCTAACGTGTGGAACCCCAGGAATAAACTAGCCCAACTTAAGTGAGCTATGATCGCTTCTTTGTGTTCCAACATTCTTGCTAAGACATTATCTCTATTTTGTTCCGGATCGTAATCTCTAATAAAGAAGATAGCTCCGTGTGCAAAGGCTCCTGTCATGATGAAGCCGGCAATATATTGATGATGGGTGTATAACGCAGCTTGAGTTGTATAATCCTGTGCTATGAAGGCATAGGCTGGTAGGGAATACATGTGTTGTGCGACTAACGAAGTGACAACTCCTAAAGCGGCTAAAGCGAGCCCCAATTGAAAATGGAGAGAATTATTGACCGCATCGTAAAGACCTTTATGTCCACGGCCCAACTTACCTCCCGGAGGGATATGGGCCTCCAGAATCTCTTTCATACTGTGTCCAATACCAGAATTAGTCCTATACGTGTGGCCGGCAATTATAAACACAACAGCAATGGCTAAATGGTGGTGAGCAATATCAGTTAGCCACAGACTCTGAGTCTGTGGATGAAACCCACCCAAAAAGGTTGGAATAGCTGTTCCTGCACCTTGAGTGCTATCAAACAAATGGTTACTAGAGTCGGGATTTTGAGCGTAAACACTCCATTGACCCGAAAAGAATGGTCCCAATCCTTGAGGGTGCGGGGTGGCGGTCAATAAACTATCCCATCTGACATGTCCGCCCCTCGATTCGGGGATAGCTACATGGACTAAATGTCCTGCCCAAGCCAAAGAACTTACTCCGAAAAGTCCTGAGAGGTGATGATTGAGCCGGGATTCAGCATTTTTGAACCAAGAAAGACTTGGTTTCCATTTAGGTTGCAAATGTAACCAAGCGGCAAATAAGAACGAAGCAGAAATGGTTAGTAAAAAGATAGCTCCAGTATAGAGATCTTGGTTGTTGCGCATACCAATAGTGTACCACCATTGATACACACCCGAGTAGGCAATATTGACTGGACCCAAAGCCCCCCCTCGGGTATAGGCTTCGACAGCTGGTTGACCAAAATGGGGATCCCAAATGGCATGAGCAATTGGTCGCACACGTAAGGGGTCCTGCACCCATGCCTCAAAATTGCCCTGCCAAGCTACATGGAACAAATTTCCAGAGGTCCATAAAAAGATGATAGCTAATTGACCAGAATGAGATGCAAATATTTTTTGGTATAGACGTTCCTCGGTAGTATCGTCATGACTCTCGAAGTCGTGAGCAGTGGCTATACCGAACCAGATACGACGAGTAGTAGGGTCTTGCGATAGACCCTGGCTGAACTGTGGAAATCTTGATGCCGTAATGTTTCTCAAATCCTCCTAGCCATTATCCCACTGCAATAATTCTCGCCAGGAAGAACGCCCACGTCGTGGCAATTCCACCCAGAAGGTAATGAGTTACTCCCACGGCACGTCCCTGTATAATACTCAGGGCCCTAGGTTGAGTGACGGGAGCAACTTTTAATTTGTTGTGAGCCCAAACAATGGATTCAATAAGTTCTTGCCAGTATCCGCGACCACTAAATAAAAACATTAGACTGAAGGCCCAAACAAAATGAGCTCCCAGAAATAGAAGACCATATGCGGATAAAGAAGAACCATATGATTGAATAACTTGGGAGGCCTGTGCCCACAAAAAGTCTCGTAACCATCCATTAATAGTTGTTGAACTTTGCGCAAAGTTTCCCCCAGTGATGTGGTTTACCACCCCCTGTTCACTTATACTGCCCCAAACATCGGATTGCATCTTCCAGCTAAAATGGAATATAACTACTGAGATTGAGTTGTACATCCAGAATAAGCCTAGGAAGACGTGATCCCAGGCAGATACTTGACAAGTGCCTCCTCTGCCGGGACCGTCGCAGGGGAAACGAAAACCAAGATTAGCTTTATCGGGTATTAGTCGGGAACTGCGTGCAAATAAAACACCTTTCAATAATATTAATACAGTAACATGAATTGTAAATGCATGAATGTGGTGTACCAGAAAATCTGCGGTACCTAACGGGATTGGAGCCATGGCAACTTTGCCGGCTACGGCAACGAAGTCGCCGCCACCCCAGCTTAAGCTAGTAGCTGCCACTGCATTAGGCGCAGTTGATCCGGGAGCCAGGGCGTGGATATTCTGCACCCACCGAGCAAATACTGGTTGTAATTGAATAGCGGTATCTGAAAACATATCTTGGGGACGACCCAAGGCACTCATGGTATCATTATGGATGTATAGACCGAAGCTATGAAAACCTAAGAAAATGCAGACCCAGTTGAGATGTGAAATTATGGCATCACGATGTCGAATAACGCGGTCTAACAGATTGTTGTATTGGGTAGTTGGATCATAATCTCTTACCATGAAGATAGCCGCGTGTGCAGCTGCCCCAACGACTAGAAACCCTCCTATCCACATGTGATGTGTAAACAAAGAGAGTTGTGTGGCATAATCAGTCGCTAAGTAAGGATACGGAGGCATCGCATACATGTGGTGGGACACAATAATTGTTAAAGAGCCTAGCATGGCAAGATTGATTGCTAATTGAGCATGCCACGAATTCGTTAGAATCTCGTAAAGACCTTTGTGGCCTTCACCCGTGAAGGGACCTTTATGAGCCTCCAAGATCTCTTTTGTGCTATGTCCGATACCCCAGTTGGTTCTATACATATGACCAGCTACCAAAAAGAGAACGGCGATGGCTAAGTGGTGATGTACAGTATCAGTTAGCCACAAACCCCCCGTTACTGGGTTCAGACCTCCGCGAAAAGTCAAAAAATCTGAATATTCCGACCAGTCAAGAGTAAAGAGAGGGGTCAGTCCTTTCGCAAAACTAGGATATGCCTGAGCCATAAGATCGCGATTCAGAACGAATTCGTGAGGAAGGGGTACCTCTTTGGGGTCAACTCCTGCATCTAATAGTTGATTAATCGGTAGTGAAACATGTATCTGATGTCCCGCCCATCCTAGAGATCCCAACCCCAATATACCCGCCAAATGGTGATTTAACATTGATTCAACGTTCTGGAACCAAGCCAATTTTGGGGCAGCTTTATGGTAGTGAAACCAACCGGCGATAAGCATCAATCCAGCGAAGATTAACGCACCCACAGCTGTGCAATAAAGCTGTAACTCATTAGTTATTCCGGAAGCTCGCCAAAGTTGGAAAAAACCAGACGTTATCTGTACACCCTGGAATCCTCCACCTACATCTCCATTGAGTATCTCTTGACCCACTATTGGCCAAACAACCTGGGCACTAGGTTTCACATGAGCGGGGTCATTAAGCCACGCCTCGTAATTGGAAAAGCGGGCCCCGTGGAAGTACATACCGCTCAACCAAATGAGAATAATGGCTAGCTGACCAAAATGGGCACCAAATATCTTACGAGAAATATCCTCTAAATCATTGGTATGGCTATCGAAGTCGTGGGCGTCAGCGTGTAAGTTCCAAATCCATGTAGTGGTACTAGGACCCTTAGCCAAATTCCTCGAGAAATGTCCGGGTTGGGCCCATCTCTCAAAAGAGGTCTTTACAGGATCTTTCTCCACCATAATCTTGACTTCTGGTTCTGGCGAACGAATAGTCATCGGGACTCTCCTCTCCTCGGGCAGGGGATAACAACAACCTACCAACGAAATAGATGAAACTTCTGAGAACTGGAGTTTTTACCAGTATGTATTTTTACCAGTATGTAGTAATCTACTCCCTTTTCTCCTGAGTTTGAAACTCGAGCAGCTGCTATAAAGAAGTTATGCTGGGTAGGCTTTTGATGGCATTATCACACGATACATTAGTGCCTCATGGACTTGATAAGATTGATCATCCATTCAGTTGGGGGGGGCTTTATGTCAAACAAGCAAGAATTTCTATCTATTAGCTCTATTTAATAATCTTTTTGTTTCATGCCAATAAGCCCCCCCCCCCTAGCTAATTAATTGAACGAAGAAGAGCGTCCCGTAATTTTTAACCAATTCTGTGCTTCAATGTAATTACCGGGGGCAGGTGCTATTGCCCGCTTCCAATACTCAGCAGCTTGATCAAACCAAGCCTCCGAAATCTCTAAATCCCCGTGGTTAACGGCCTGTTCCCCTCGATCAGAATGGGTGATTCCTTTTTAATCCCCTCCTTTAGAACCGAACTTGGGGGTTTCCCGCCTCATACGGCTCAAACAACTCTGTTCCTAGCTTCTTGTCCCCGAACCGAGAAATAGACAAGACCCTTGAATCTTGGAGAAACTAAGAATAGTCCGGTTTCCTATTTCACCCATCTCAGATAAAATTATCTCCGTACTCCTAATTGAAAAGGAGGAAAAAAAGAAGAGGGGAAGATGAGTAATAACCTCCTTCAGCACTAACTACTCCATCTCAATGTGGATCTTTTAGATTAGAAAGATTTATCTTTTAGGATTTGATACTACACCGTGGTCCGTCACTCTCTTCTTTCCAATTGTCTCTACTACAGAGACAGATTGTGTAATTCCTTTGGTGAACCAATCTCATTGTATCAACCCAGATTTTCAATGAAAAATCTTTGCGATGATTTATTCCTCGATTCAGTCAGTTCAGTTATCCATGAGACAGGTAGGCTATGTTCCTCTCTCAGACCCAGATTATTCTGAGAGAGACCAAATCCCGCAGCTTGAGACAGCTCCCGTTTGGGAGTACGCTTGGGGGAAGCCTTTCTTGCTGGTTGAATATTTGTAAACCGAAGAATCCTGAAGCACAAGTAGTTGCACGTGGTGACAGATCACAGCCATATTATTAAAAGCTTGTGGCGGAGAAGAATTCCGCTCAGGTGCTTGAAAGTGGTATTCCAAAGCTCTCGTATGTTTCCCATTATTCGTATGAATGAGGCCTATATTATAAAGTATGTAACTTCGGTCGTAAGAATCAACTTCTAAACGCATGGCTTTGTAATAGTTTCATAAAGCTTCTGCATATTCCCCTTCAGATTGGGCCGACATCCGTTACGGTTGTTTAAAATAATAAACCCCGTTTCAAAACCGTACATGAGACTCCCAACTCATACGGCTCCTCCCGCTCGATTTGCAAAAAAAAAATTAGTAATCAAAATTACCTAATTATATAAGATCCTCATTTTTGATTGAGCGGGGGTTAGTGTCTCATGAAACTGGTATCTAACCTTCCTTCTCACAAAGTATTCTTCTTGAGACGATTGCACCATTCTCCTACGGTAACAACGATAAGAATAGATTCCTTGGCAATTTCTTCGTTCCCAACGTTTTGTTTTTCGAGGGGTTATTCACTTCAGCAATCTCCGATGACTCTAAGGGTATCCAAGTTGCAAACAGGATGGATGTTTGTTACCCCAATCGCTATTGATCGTTACCGCGACTTCATAAATAGGCGATATCTGCCGAAACCACAAATTGTCAGAGATTTTGTGTTGCTGATTCCTCCGTGTAGTGCCCGCCCCCCCTCGTGCTTACCCATGACATCACCATGTATTACACATAAAATTATGGATTTAACCTCCTGCTTGTCTGGCATCGAAATCCATCATAAGTGGGAGCCTTAGCTTCCGAGGCTGCACCAATCGTGGATACGCGACCGAAGGGTTTGCTCAACAATCGAAACACACCTTTGAAAAATGTGGGCTCATCGAAGCTTTAATCCTTCTTTCTTCTTTCAACTCTTATTGAAGAATTCTATGAAAAAAGATGGTAAATTGCTTGTCTTATCGAATCGCACCATCCCTGTAATATGTAGAAGCTTCCCTTTCTCTCTTAGTCGTAGGTAAGACTTGCGGTGGAATATCTGCTAAAATTGTGAAAGTTTTGTCAATAAAGTTATCATTTCTCTGAGATCTAGGCGTAATCGATTTCGACTCCTTATTTACCTTTTTCCACTCTACTTATTACTTGTTACCAGTACATCAATTGAGATTGCGGAAAAAAAAGCATACTTAGAGAATAATATAGAGAAAGAAGGTAATAAAGTGGGAAGTTGCGTTAACCACTTCTATCTGAGCTTGATTCCTATTTCAAAAAAGTTGTTTTGACTACTACTCACAAATAACTTGTCATTTTGTTCTCCAAATTCCTAAAATAGATTGAATAATCTAATTCCTGAACTCCAGGAAGGGTGGCCGAGCGGTTTAAGGCGTAGCACCGGAAATGCTAAGTAGAATTCTAACTATCGAGGGTTCGAATCCCTCCCTTTCCTCTCTTGATTAGTAATAACTTAGGGTTATCTCTCTCCCTTATCCAAATCTAATCAAATTGACAATTTGAGAAAGACGGACTAAAATCGGGGTTTTCAATAAGGTCATCCAACTTGAAATAAGCCAAAGGATCCTATTAATCGGTAATCCTTTGGTTGATTAGAGATTTATTCAAAATGATGTGGACGGGTGATTCGGATACTTAGACTTCATCGTACATCAGATTAATTTGCGCAAAATTTGAGTATTTCTAGATAAATAAGTTAAAAAATTCTGATTCTTTTTATTATCTAAAAAAGGAACAAGCTAGGCTGAAAAACTTTTACCCTTTCCTAAGTGATTTAATCTCCTAAGTAATTTAATCCCATCAGCCCAAGTCTCTTATCTTGGCTTTTTTTTTGTAAAACCCTCCAATCTATTTGATTAGATTAAAAGATTTACTAAATGAGAACTAAGCTTTGCGTGAGTAATACTCAACAACTAACAATTCATTTATATTCAAATTCACGGATTCTCGATTGGCAATACAATTAACCAATCCTACTGGTTTGTTGTCTTCCGATAGAGAGATGGTCAAGTGATCCGGTGTTTTGTCCCCTCCCGGAGACTTAACTCTTAGTGCATTATACGAAGTTGGTCGATTTCGAATAGTAATAAGATCTTTTGGCTTACAGCGATAACTTGGTATATCTACAATGCGATTGTTCACTAAGATATGTCTGTGATTAACTAATTGTCTAGCGGCTGGAATCGTGGAAGCCATACCTAAGTGAAAAATAACATTATCTAGACGCATCTCAAGTAATTGCAGCAATACTTGGCCCGTCGAACCCCTAGCTCTTCTAGCGATACGCACATATTTTAGTAATTAGCGTTCCGTTAATCCATAATTGAAACGTAATCTTTGTTTAGCCTCCAAACGTACGCAAAATTGAGAGATTTTTCTCGAAGCTGATTGATCAGTAACAACTCGAAATTCTCCCAAGTTGGATGTTTTATTCTTACCTAGAAATCCCGGTAGATTCTTCAAACGGCGTATAACTCTCGAACGAGGTCCTCGGTAACGAGACATGGAAACTCCTTTTCTGTAAACGTTTTATAGTAGTATAAAAGACTTATGGGATCAGCACGGAAATATTGCCCATTATTGATGCGTTGGCAAAGAAAAGAGAAGTGAGTCAAATTTCATATTTGTGACAATCATAACATATGAATAGTAACTAATAAATATTTAATCTGTTATTAGAATTTGAAGAGGACATAAGGGTGGGTAGGCGAAGACTACTATCGATTCAAAATGTCAGATAAGAATGTTATAACATATCCATTTACATAAGATCTTTGGCAAAAAAGAAAGAATCAAATTTATTGACGAATGTATTGCTTCGAATATTACATTCATATATACTTCTGTAATAGAAGATGGAAACTCAACTTTTGCTACGCAATTAACCCTTGCTGACGTGTTGAATTAAACGTATTTCTCTGTTTAAAGCGTGGTAATCAAAGAAGAAAAAAGTGGCTTTTAGTTATTAAAAGCTCTCTAAACCATAGAGATATGTAGATGAAATAGTTTCTGTCTAAACTAGACAGATTGGTAGGTGTAAGCGCAAAAAATAATTTCACACAGCTACATTTATGTGGTTATTCTTCTCTTCTTATAGAAGGCGGTTATCTCTCTATTCTATAGAGAAGAAATTAATTGGGGCCTGAAGGGTGGGGATATGGCGGAATGGTAGACGCAGCGGACTCAACTAGTTTGGGCCTAGATATGGAAACGTATCAAGTGGCAGCCCCCAGATTCAGGGGAACCTGGGACCATTTATCGGGCAATCCTGAGCCAAATCTTGGATGATTCAAATGAATCTTGGTAAGGCAAGATATGTACAGAGACTCGACGGGGGCCATTCCAACGAGCAATTTGTTAATTACCAGTTCTCGTCAGAACTGACGATTATACGGCTATTTTGTTTGGCTAACTGCGTAAGGTAAGAGTCTTAAGTAGAAGACTGAGACCTAGTAAAGAAAGAGATTTCTATTGACTCTTTCCTTCTTCCCTCGAACCTGCCGGCAGCTTTTTGATGTGTCGAGGGCAGCATCCAATCACAAAATAACGATAATCTCTTCTTTACCTAGCAATAAAGCACTAATTAGACTCTTTCTACTATTGCTAATCCACTTCTTTTCCCTTACCTGTCGTGGAATCCTGCTTCATTTCAACAAGAATTACTTGACAAGCAGGCCGATAGCAAAAAACAATACTTTCGTGAATGAAGATAGAGTCCCATTCTGCGCTCTTGAGAAGAGTGCGAAAGAGCGGCGTAAGCTGTAGTAGAAGGAAAATCCGTTGGTCTCGCGGGACCGTGAGGGTTCGACTCCCTCTATCCCCAACGAGACGATCCAGTTAACCCATTTCGGGTTATGTGGATTCACACAATTGGTTCAGAAGCAAAATACATAAACTACTTTAAATATTTATGTCTCCGGTCTGCCAAAAATAGTTTGCAATTGAGCCATTCAACTTCTAATATGCATGAATGGCTCGATTGATTTTTCTCCCCAAGCTTTACCTGCTACAAGCAATATTCTGTTCAACACATTGCGAAGAATTAGATAATCAATCTGGCTGGGCAAAAAACTAGGCTTGAGAAGTCTACTTAAATTGTTTCTATTTGAGTCTTATCTGTAAACAGGTTGGCCGAGATAGCTCAGTCGGTAGAGCAGAGGACTGAAAATCCTCGTGTCACCAGTTCAAATCTGGTTCTTGGCATCTAAATGATTTGGAAGACAAATTAATCTAGTTCTAGTTTTAGAAGAAACCAAGCCCTGAAGGGGCTAATGAGAAAATATCTTAAAACTGGGTGAATCTTTTGTCTTTGAAAGCTGTGCTTGGTAACTGTAAACAGATTCGAGAAGAATTATACAGTAGGAATAGGCTGGAATAGAAGTCTTCAGGTGAGGCCGATCTATTTTTTTAACTTCCATACAATTTAATAGGCATCCTGCAACTCATAAAAATTGGGTGCGATATAATCTTTACGTAGGGGCCACCCTACCCAACTCTCAGGCATTAGTATACGCCTAAGGTGCGGGTGACCTTGATAGGTTATTCCCAACATATCATAGGATTCACGTTCTTGAAGATCGGAGCTTTTCCAAACCCAGTAAACCGAAGGTATCTTAGGGTTCTCTCTTGGAACAAGAATTTTCACACACACCTCTTCGGGTTGATCCGGTTGATCTCGCATCTGTGTCAGGTGATATACACTGACTAGAGATCCTCCCGGTATCAAGTCATAAGCACGTTGCGAACGCAGGTAATTGAAGCCATAGGCATATGGGGCGACAGCTACAGATAACCACTCTTCCGACTTGACTTGCAAAGTTTCGACACCCCTATAGTCATAGCCCAGAGGTCGATGGGAAAACTTATGTCTAGTTGACCAAGCGGATAATCGACCCCGCGTCTCGATATTAAACGTATCTTTATTGATACCGTTCATATTGGTTGACACCTCTTTCTTATCTCATTCACTTATGAAATGAGATCTAGTTATTTCGTTACTTTTAATATTTACTTCTCAGATCTCTCTTTAATCTTTTGAAAATCCTCTGAAGAACTGTTTAATAACCACTTTGTATCACAATTAATTAATTCTTGATTGTATTCAACTATATGGATTCTAGGCACAAAGCAAAATCGATGATTTAGACTGGGATATCTCGTTCGGGTGGGATAGGAGTCCCGATCTATAGAACTCCCTCTAGCAATCTTTTTGCGGAGTTTTGTTATGGCATCGAAGATAGCTTCAGGTTTGGGCGGGCAACCCGGCAGATAGATATCAACGGGAATTAATTTGTCTACTCCGCGAACGGTACTGTAGGAATCTGTGCCAAACATGCCCCCTGTAATAGTGCAGGCTCCCATAGCAATAACATATTTTGGGTCAGGCATTTGCTCATAGAGCCTTACTAGAGACGGGGCCATCTTCATGGTTACAGTGCCGGCGGTGACAATTAGATCTGCCTGCCTAGGACTGGATCTGGGTACTAGGCCATACCGGTCAAAGTCAAACCGTGAACCAATTAGGGAAGCAAATTCAATGAAGCAGCAGCTGGTACCATATAAAAGGGGCCACAGACTGGATAATCTAGACCAGTTGGAGAAATCATTGATATTAGCTAAAAAAATTGAATTAGGCGTACCCCACTCAGATTCGGGGAGCGTAGGCTCCACCGAATTGAGGAGGATATCTATACTGCAGGATTCAACTCTCCTTTTGCCCTTGCCACCTTCATCCGAGTGTTCGGAAATTGACACCATTCCAATGCTCCTTTTCGCCATGCGTGAATCAAACCAACTACTAGTATAAAGATGAAGATGATCACTTCGATGAAAGCAAATAGTCCCAATTCTCTGAAAGATAAAGCCCAGGGGTAGAGAAATACGGTTTCGACATCGGAGATGGTAAAAACCAAAGCAAACATGTAATAACATATTTGAAAACGAATCCAGGTAGCTCCTTTTGGTTCAACGCCTGACTCGTAACTTGTTAATTTTTCCGGTCCTTCCCGGGTGGGAGCAATAAATCCGGAGATCGAAGAAGCCAAATAGGGAATAGATATAGATACCAGCAGAAAGATCCAAAAGGAGTCGTATTGTTGAAGCAAAAACATTTGCATATTCTTTTTGCCCTAATTCCCTTCTTTCAAGAAGATAGACTTGAAACTAAATGAAATTGTTACCAACTTAGGATAGACAGATTAGTAAGTAACTATTGTCTTGCTAGACTGTAACAGGTTTATCACGTATAACCCATTGAGGGAAGTCAATCAAAGATTTAGTCTGATTATATCAGTACCTACCACATTGAGAGAAATAAAGAATGTTATCTTTCTATTATGAAGAATGGCAATATTGCATTTCTACCAGAAAAGCTGAGTGATTTGCAAATCTCAATAAGTTGCTTACACATCCTCCCTCTCCGACCCAGTTATTGGTTAACTGCATCAAAGAACTGACTATTTCTTTAAAGAAGAGAGAAGAAAGAGCTTAATAGTTTATTTGTGAGAAACTGATCATTTAAATCAAAAACTCAAATTGATTGAGTAAGCGTTTGGTGTGTTAGTAATCTTCTAGCACCCTCTCTTCTCCCCCCCCCCTCTCTCTTTCAAGTTAGGACTATACGGATTCGAACCGTAAACACTCGCGGTCATGCAGATCGGAATATGGAAAAGACTCTCCTGAACTCCTTGACGAACCCAACATGCCACTCTTATGGCATAGGGCTCTCTTACCAGCTGTTTCCCAATTTAATTGGCAAAAACAAGCGCTGATGCACCAACCTTGCTTTTACGACGCAATACGCAATAAAGGGGGTTCCATATGCTCAAACTATTTCGTACGGAAAGTCTTTTTAAGAGATTCCGCAGTTGGAAATTAGATGGATCAGGCAATCCCGAAGATCTTGAGAAGGTTACTTACACAGCGTTGACACAAGTTTGCCTCTGACAATAAAGGTGCACCTTGTAATATCAAATATTCTCTGTAATCTGTGCGGAGTATAAGAACCCTCTACACCCGAGAATTGTTCGTAAGACGAATAGAAGATCTTGCCCGGGGTACCTGCGGCGTCCCCACCACCTACAGCGTTGAATAAGCGACTTATTTACCATATCAACTCTTAGAAGTTGACTCTTTTTGACAGACTTATCTGTCATGCTACTGTTCTTTTGTATCCCTCAGTTTAAGTTAGACAAAAGATTAATCGTGCAAATCTTTGCACGAGTCGTTGGGTTTGAACAAGTCTTCTCAGGAGAATACATCGACGCACGTGTAAACGAGGTGCTCTACCGTTGAGCTATAGCCCTTAATGCATTTGGTATTACATAGAAGAGAATTCTTATTAGTATCAATTCATTTTTGTCAAGTTAACAAACCCGTTTTGAAAAGAAAATGTATATATATATATAGAATCAAATACCTATTAAATGGTAAAACATGCAGTTGTGTTTAGTTACTTATTCAGATATAATACTATAAGTTCCATGTGAATCAAACACCTATGTAAAGAGAGGCATAAGTGAAATGAGACTGTTGACTGGCAGCCTACTTGACTCAGCGGTTAGAGTATCGCTTTCATACGGCGAGAGTCATTGGTTCGAATCCAATAGTAGGTAACACTTACTAGATACCGTGATAATAAGATTGATGGTATCTAATAAGTCTTACTGTATATGAGACACATCAACAAAGGTTTTTGCGGTTATCATGATAGTATTATTATCAGACTCTCAAATCACTTAGTACTCTCGAGGTCATGAGAAGTGCGTTAAGCAACATTCGAAGCTTCCAGTCTAGCCTTGGCTCTTTTAAAAGCCAAGTTAGCTTCTATTACTTTCTTCTTACCTTCTGCTTTAACTGAGTCAGCCTGAGCCATCTGAAAATTTTTTTGAGCCTCGTCGGGATCAATCTCGGCAGCTCTCTCCGCTTCATTAACTAATATTGTTACCTGATTATTATCTATCATGGCAAAGCCGCCCATCAGTGCCATTGCAGACCACTGTCCATCATGACGTATTTTTGAGACTCCCATATCCAAAGCTGTAAGAAGTGGCGCATGATTAGGTAGTATACCAATCTGACCGCTATTGGTGGATAGAACGATCTCCCAAACCTCGGAATTCCAAACTATTCGATTAGGGGCCATCACGCGGAGATTTAATGTCATATATTTTACTGACCCCCCCCTTGTAAAGCCGTAGCTTTTGCGGTGACTTCGCCGATATTACCAACCAAGTAAAAAGCTTGTTCGGGAAGATTATCCAATTCTCCAGAAAGAATCATTTGAAATCCCTTAATAGTCTCTGATAAACTGACATATTTACCCGGAGATCCGGTAAAAACTTCTGCTACAAAAAAAGGTTGTGATAAAAAACGTTCTATTTTTCGAGCCCTAGCTACCGTCAAGCGATCCTCTTCGGATAACTCGTCTAGCCCGAGAATAGCTATAATATCTTGAAGTTCTTTGTAACGTTGCAAAGTCTGCTTAACTCCCTGTGCCGTTTCATAGTGCTCCTCACCCACAATCCAAGGCTGTAACATAGTTGAGGTCGAATCCAGAGGGTCTACAGCTGGATAAATACCCTTTGCTGCTAATCCCCTCGAAAGTACAGTAGTGGCATCTAGGTGCGCAGATGTCGTAGCAGGAGCTGGGTCAGTCAAATCGTCTGCGGGTACGTAAACAGCTTGAATGGAAGTTATTGATCCTTCCTTGGTGGAAGTAATTCTCTCCTGCAATGATCCCATTTCTGTCCCAAGGGTGGGTTGGTAACCCACGGCAGAAGGCATTCTACCGAGTAATGCCGATACCTCTGATCCCGCCTGAACGAAGCGAAAAATATTGTCAATAAATAGGAGTACATCTTGTTTATTAACATCTCGAAAGTATTCCGCCATTGTTAGAGCGGTTAAGCCAACTCTCATACGAGCCCCCGGTGGTTCGTTCATCTGACCATAAACCAAAGCTACTTTGGATTCCGAAATATTTTGTTCATCAATAACCTTTGATTCCTTCATTTCCATGTAAAGGTCATTACCTTCACGTGTACGTTCCCCTACCCCACCAGAAACGGATACACCTCCATGAGCTTTTGCAATATTATTGATTAATTCCGTAATAAGAACCGTCTTTCCAACTCCAGCCCCACCAAATAACCCAATTTTTCCCCCTCGTCGATAGGGAGCCAAAAGATCTACAACTTTTATACCTGTCTCAAAAATCGATAATTTGGTATCTAACTGGGTAAACGCCGGGGCAGACCTGTGAATTGGAAATGTTACACTACTTTGCACGGGACCCAAGTTATCTACGGGTTCACCGAGGACGTTGAATATTCGGCCAAGAGTAATTTCACCAACAGGAACACTAAGAGGGGCTCCCGTATCAGTAGCACCCATACCTCTCATTAAACCGTCTGTGGCACTCATAGCTACGGCTCTTACTTCATTATTGCCTAATAATTGTTGGACCTCGCAAGTAACATTAATCTGCTGACCGGCTGGATTTTGCCCTTTAACCACTAATGAGTTATAGATATTGGGCATTTCCCCCGGGGAAAAAGCCACATCCAATACTGGTCCAATTATCTGAGTGATGTAGCCAACATTTCTTCCCACCAATTCAGAAATTTCGAAATAGAGAGAACTGGTTTTCATAACTATACTATTTTGATTTATTATCTTTATGTAATTACTGAATCGATAGAAATATTTTGTATTTTCCCGTCAAGTGATCAATAGCGGAGAAAGAAGTTGCCTGCCCCCCTCCCCCTCCTCACTCCTACTTCAATCTGTTTTGTTTTACAGATGTAGCTATAAATAAATGAAGTGGTAGGTTCGTCAACACAGATAAAGTACCTTCCTTTGTTTTGCATAGGATCGAGAGACTGACGAGATATGCGTTCTATACATCGAATATTCATTATTGAGATGGGCATTCCACTCTTTCTTTCAAGGAAAAATTGACCATTAAATGTGAGGGATTAACAATTATTTGGTTCGTATTCTATTAAATAGTCTAACCACGAAGAGATTCTCGAGTCAATGTGTTATTTAGATGAGGCATAAAACTGCTTTATAAGCAGTTTTCGCAAGAAAACAGATTGATTAGTTGCACCCCGCATGAGACGCGGTATAAAATGATAATGTTCCATGCTTGAAGTGGAGTCTTAGCAGGTATAAGTATCACGCACGGGTTTAACCATATCTATCTTGCATTTCACATCAAAATACTCTACCTATGCCGAGCAGATCTCATCTTTCTAAGATTTACTAATTTAGTCATAGGGAGGAACAGACCCATGTCACCACAAACGGAGACTAAAGCAGGTGTTGGATTCAAAGCTGGTGTCAAAGATTATCGATTGAACTATTACACCCCCGAATACAAGACCAAAGATACCGATATCTTAGCAGCATTCCGAATGACCCCACAACCCGGGGTACCGGCTGAGGAAGCCGGAGCTGCGGTAGCTGCAGAATCCTCTACGGGTACGTGGACCACTGTATGGACAGATGGATTGACCAGTCTTGACCGTTACAAGGGCCGATGCTACGACATAGAACCCGTCGCTGGAGAAGAGAACCAATATATCGCGTATGTAGCTTACCCCTTGGATTTGTTTGAAGAAGGTTCTGTCACCAATATGTTTACCTCTATTGTAGGTAACGTTTTTGGATTTAAGGCCCTACGTGCTTTACGTTTGGAAGACCTTCGAGTTCCCCCTTCTTATTCGAAAACTTTTATAGGACCGCCTCATGGTATTCAGGTCGAAAGGGATAAACTGAACAAATATGGACGTCCTCTATTAGGATGTACAATCAAACCAAAATTAGGTCTGTCTGCTAAGAATTATGGTAGAGCCGTCTACGAATGCCTTCGTGGGGGACTTGATTTTACAAAAGATGATGAGAATGTGAATTCCCAGCCATTTATGCGGTGGAGAGATCGCTTCGTATTCGTAGCAGAAGCTCTTTATAAAGCCCAGGCTGAAACAGGGGAAATCAAGGGGCATTACTTGAATGCTACTGCAGGTACATGTGAAGAAATGATGAAAAGAGCTGTTTTCGCCAGAGAGTTAGGTGCACCAATTGTCATGCACGACTATCTGACCGGAGGATTTACGGCAAATACCAGCTTAGCTTACTATTGTAGAGATAATGGACTGCTTCTCCATATTCACCGTGCGATGCATGCTGTGATCGACAGACAACGAAATCACGGTATGCATTTTCGTGTATTAGCCAAAGCATTACGCATGTCCGGTGGAGATCATGTACACGCCGGAACTGTAGTAGGCAAACTAGAAGGGGAGCGAGAAGTCACCTTGGGTTTCGTCGATTTACTTCGTGACGATTACATCGAAAAGGATCGTAAGCGCGGTATCTATTTCACCCAAGATTGGGTATCTATGCCAGGTGTATTCCCGGTAGCTTCGGGGGGTATCCACGTCTGGCACATGCCTGCCCTAACCGAGATATTTGGGGATGACGCCGTATTACAATTTGGTGGAGGAACCCTGGGACATCCTTGGGGAAATGCGCCCGGTGCGGTAGCTAACCGAGTTGCATTAGAAGCTTGTGTACAGGCTCGTAATGAGGGTCGCGATCTCGCTCGTGAAGGTAATGAAATTATTCGTGAAGCTAGTAAGTGGAGTCCGGAATTGGCTGCCGCATGCGAGGTATGGAAAGCAATCAAATTTGAATTCGATACAATTGATGTATTGTAAATAGATTAGAATTTTTGTTATTATTTGCTACCGGTATCTGCCTCGCGACAGTTGTAATACATACCAGGAGTATTGGAAAGGGGTTAATCTCCCCCATACTCCTAATATGGTACGCAATACACAGTAAAGTAAGGTTGGCTAATCAATGATGGAGAGTGGGAGACACATCATCTCGAGATGTGAATCCGGGGGTTCGAATCCCTACCAACTCATATTGAAAGTACAGAATTACGAGATGTGAACGAATAGTTTAGGACTAAACTCAATGCTCTCTCTCTATTAGAACTCCCTCTATCTCGTTTAGTTTCACGTCTTACCTCGTTGATTCTGTTGGAAAATTGAAATTGAACGCGTACAATACGATTAATTTGATAAATAAATGGTCAATTATCAATTATTTATTGGATCGGCAGACTTAGATTTGATCTTGACTTCTCAATACCTAGGAGAGAAAAAGTTCGCCATAAGAAATCTCTTTGAATTCTCTCTTTCCCGCTGGTTAAAAGGAAATAACAGATGAGGAGATTATTACGTCTGTAACAAATTGGTTTGAAGATAAGCGCAAATTTGGTGGATTGATTGGGGCATTCCTTGAAGAAGCTACCAGAGGTTCCATTTCAAATGAGAAAGAGAGAGAGAAACGGATAAGTGTTAACACGAATAGAGGATTATGGGCTCGATGCGATAACTGCGGAAACATGCTGCATGTGAGATTTTTGAAACAGAATAAGAGTGTTCGTGAAGAACGTGGTTATCATCCTTCAATGAATAGTCTGGAAAGGATCGAACTTTTGGTTGATCAAAACACGTGGATTCCCATGGATGAAGACATGACCACCAAAGATGTTTTAGATTTCTTCGACGAGGATTCCTATCAGAATCGTGTAGCTGTCTCGCAGGAAAAGACGGGTTTAACCGATGCTGTTCAAACAGGTATAGGATATATAAATGGAACACTTATTGGGCTTGGTGTTATGGATTTCCACTTTATGGGAGGAAGTATGGGCTCCGTTGTGGGTGAAAAGATTACTCGCCTAATTGAATATGCCGCGGACAGGTCCTTGCCCTTAGTCTTAATTTGTGCTTCTGGGGGAGCGCGTATGCAAGAAGGAACATTGAGCTTGATGCAAATGGCTAAAATCTCTTCTGTCTTGCAAATTTATCAAGTTCAAAAAAAATTACTTCATATATCGATTCTTACCTATCCAACCACTGGGGGTGTCACTGCCAGTTTCGGCATGTTGGGGGATATAATTATTGCCGAGTCCAAAGCATATATAGCATTCGCTGGTAGAAGGGTAATTGAACAAACATTGCGTCAAAAGATACCTGAGGGCTTTCAAGCAGCTGAGTCTTTATTTGATAACGGGCTATTGGATCTAATCGTTCCACGTAATCTCTCAAAGGGTGTTTTGGGCGAAATATCTGAACTTCACTCATTAGCTCCTTATAGAAAGTAGAAAGGATTGAATCTGTTCGGAATTGTTCTCTGTTAATTGACAGCATCCTTCCCCTCCACCTCCCTCGTAGATCCTATAAGCTGGTAGGAGGATCTATAGATTGTAAGCTGGTAGGAGGATCTATAAGTAGATAGACGGATAGAGAGGTTTAACACTGTCGATAGTGTCGACAGTGTCGATCGTGTTGATTCTGTTGATTCTGTTGATTGTGTCGAGAGTATTGCGTCTCTCTCTGTTCTGTCAATCATGTTGATTCTGTAGATTCTGTTGATTCTTTCGAGAGTATTGCGTCTCTTTCTGTTCTGTTCTGTGATTCTACGATGCCACATCTAATCCTTCTCTCTCATCTAATCCTTCGTCTCCAATGGGATCCTTATACCAAGCAGCTCCAGGGTGCGCTCCTGTAAGAAGGAATCCAGCTGCAGGAAGGCCTGATGGCGCAAGAGCGGGCGGGTAAGGGAGAGGAGACCGTCGTTCTCTAGGCTAAGGGGGACACCCAGGCCATTGCCGGAGATAAAGTCGACCAGATATGCCAGAAGGACCACCTCATGCGAGGCCAAGGTGCGCGAGGAGAGCAGCCCCTCATGGTACCTGCTTCCGCCCCTCTTGCCGTTCTGCTCCTCCTCAGCCCGTCCATAATAGGGCTGCACGCGGGAAGGGAGGTAGATCTTGTCTCTGCTTCCCAAGGACATCTGGAACTGCGCAAGCTCAGCTAGGATAGGGTGTTGTAGGACCTTCCGCAGGCGCTGTTCCAGCTCGTCGGTGCTAACACCGCCGTAGGCCTCCTTGACCTTCTCGCGTATGGACCCTCCCCCTTGAAGTTGAAGGCCGGCCCCATTCAAGCCCGAGTAGACTATGGTCTTAAGCAGCTTCTTGGGCATCTCTCCTCCCCATTTGGACTGGATATGGTGCCAGAAGTCTCCAGACCCGTAGGCCTCCCAGGTGTTGGGGGCGGCTACGCTCCCCGTTAGCCCGACGTAGATGCCGGTGTGGCAGGCCACCATGTCGATCTCGTCCAGAGCCAACGAATCAGGGAGCAGGAGCTTACCAATAAGTATCTTGATAACCCTCTTGCAGTCCCGGCGCAGGCTGGCAATAGTCCCGGAACCCTCCGCAGTCTGAGGGACAAGCCTCGGATAGCACCTATTCCCTAGGTAGGAGGAGGCAAACAACCTCTTGACAGGACAACTGCGCTGATAGTAGGTGCTTCCTTGCCGTCGAAACAGGCGGAATAGCATATAGCAGGTATCTATAATGCCCTGTGCACCGCCATTGAGTGTGTCTATAAGCTCCGAATAGTGCCCCGAAAGGAACCTTAGCTCCCATAGGCTCATCTCTATCTTCCCGGCAAGGGGATAGGCTATGCCTCCCATGGTAGTAGACCGTTCCAGCTTGGGTGGGAGGTCTAGCCTCGGGAAAGGCTCCCTCTCGATATCTGTGTAGAGCCTCTCTATCGTCTCCTTCTCCTGGCTGTTGCACTGGCTGTTGCACTGGCTGTTGCACTGGATGATGCTCTTAGCCTCCTCCACAAGCCGCTCCTCGCTCCAATCCTCCTGGCTTCCCTCCAGCTCCTGGACAAGCCTAGGGTGCTTCGATAAGAAGTCCTGCGTCTTTTCCTCCTCGGCCCTCGTGAGATTCCCCACCCTTTGGCTGATCAGCTCACCTATCCTGTTTAGGGCCCCCTTGAACCTATTCCTCTTAGGAGGCTCCTTCGGCCTGTTGGCCTTGACCCTGCCTGTGGCTGTGGGCTCATCCGTCTTCTTCCTACCTACCACCTCCTTCCTCTCTCGTTCATCCTCTTCGGGTCTCGTGCTAGTGCTATTGGCTGCGCATCCGCCATCTTCTATGATCTCTGCCCTATTGGCGGTATCAAGGCTTGCAGCATCCCCAGACCCACCAGAGACCTCCAAATGGTCAACACTGTCGACACTGACGACACAATCAACACTGTCGACACTGTCGACACTGACGACACAATCCACACTGCCAACACTGTCGACACTGTCAACACTGTTGACACTATTGACACTGACGACACTATCGACACAATCAACACTGTCGACACTGTCAACACTGTCGATAGCGTCGAGATTGCCGTGCTCGGCCTCCTCGCAAGCATCCTCGTCCCACCCGTTCCTAGCTGCCGCTTCTTCATAGCTCCTCTTATCTCTCTCAAATCCCTCCCAAGGCTCGGCCTCCATGAGGTATTTGACGGACTCTGAGCTCTTAGTCTTCCTTAATCTCTTCCCGTGTGTCAGGCTAGCACCTGCCACAACCCTTCCCTGCGCCCTCCTCTTGATCACAATGTCCCTATAGCCCATGGACCGCACCGAGTCCTCTAGCATAGCCCCAAAGGTGTAGTAAGATGCCGTCTCGATCCCCTGCGCCTCCGCGTATTCAACGTAGGACTCGTACAGCCCCCCGGGCAACGGTACCTTCTTAGCGCCCAGCGGCATCTCGCTGTCGCGGTTATACAACACCTTTGTATGGAGCCATTCCATAACGCCGGAGGGGTCCATCCCTCCCCCGCTTAGCTCGTTGATGGCCTCAACGCTCTGCCCGATCCGAGCCCTCTCGGCCGGCATGCCGAGGGCCCAGTTGATTAGCCCACTCGCGTCAACCTTGAGCTTCTCCAGCAGGAGGGGATCTCTCTGGACGGCGGCCTTGGGCGTAAGCACATAGAGCACACGTCTCCTAAAGCCACTGGTGCGGTCCTGCACACACCATTTTGCATTAGACGTTACCAGCAGCAGGCCCGTTATGGAGACACCATAGATGCTGCCATTCTTGATCTCGATGACGATCTTGTCCCCCGAAACGAACTTCTTGATCATCGAGCACTGGGCATCGTTGACCTTCTGCGGGATGTCGGGGAGCGTTATAAGCAGCTTATCCTGTACACCTCTCATCTCAAATCGATTGGTCAGCCGTATGATGTCTAGGGCACATGCGGCCTCTCCTAGGATGTGTTCCAGCAGATGGACAAAGGTTGATTTCCCTGTGGCGCCGGGGCCCCAGAGATAGAGACAGAATTGCTCGCTGTTGTCATGCGTGAATAAGAGGCGAAGGTAGGCTCTTAGAACATTGAGCTTCAGCAGGTCCCCGTCTGTTAAGCCTAGCATAAACCTCTTCTGCCCGTCCGTGAGCCGTGTACACAAATCAAGCGATATACCGCATTGATTGAACGACCACAACCCCGCATTGCATGGCACCAGCCTCCTCTCCCCGCCCTGCTCCACCAGGAGCCCATTGAGGAAGTGTACCCCCTTGAGCGGTTTCGGCATCTTGTAGAGCCGATGTCTTAGGCATTCTTCCATAAGCCTTCGGAACTGCAGCGTCCCCATCCGTTTCTTCTGGATGCTAGCCTTGCTCTCCTTTATCCCCTTCAAGCCGCTCTCTATATCATTCATTATCTCGTAGCAGGCGCCGTCCCGTGTCGACCAATGCCCATTAGTATACCTATACCATTCCTTATCTGGCAACCTGAATATCCATCTCCCTTCGAGCATCTGGGCCAATGCCTCACTTACATCCTCTTCTAAGGACTCTCCTTCGTTGGGCGCATGCTCCGCCCTCTGCTCTATCATCTTCTTTTCCAGGATCCCTAGCAGGTCATGCTCCTTATTGGCCTCTAACGGGGGCTTGCATAGCACGCGTGCCTGGAACTCCAGCGTCTTCCTATCGAGCAGCCTATTGCCTATCACGTGCTCGTAAAGGGTATCCCAACGGACTCCCTGAGAGATTGGTGGCTTTATCTCGGGTATCTTCTCTTGAGGTGCCGGCTGTAACCCCGAAGGGAACGCCCTAACTGTGAGAGGGGAATGTAGTGGCCCAATCCCCTCCCTGCACCAGCGATGGTAATCCGCCCCCACGTAAAATACTCGACGCGGACGCCACCTTAAGGGCCAGACCCAGTGGAGGGGAGGGCTACTAAAATCTCCCAGGATAGCCGTCTTCGTCTGAGAGACGCCTTCATCAGCCCTCGGAGGTAATACCTTCTTCTTACGCTTCCCGTCCGTTCCACCAGCCATCAAACCAACCAGGGACCCCGGCCAGGGCAGAGGCTATCCACACCTTGTGTACTGTCTTAGCAAGCTTGATCGGGGGCGAGACCTCTGGGCGATCATCTGGATCCAAGTGCTGGTATACCTTGGCCTTACCGGAGGGGCCTATGATAGCAACGCTCTTGTAATCGACGTCTATAGGAGCAGGTGACCTCTCTTGAGCGAGACGAGACTGAGGCTCCATGTGGTGAACATCTGTCCCAAAGAGAGGACTATTCAGACTCTCGGCGAGCTCATTCACCTCATCTGCGAAGAGCCACCCCCCGAAGAACTGAGAAAATAAGAGATTCAAATTAAGTTACTCTACTGAAAACCTCGAAACCCCCTTTTCTTTATAGAACAAAAGGAATATGATTAGATATTAGAAAGACGAGCAAAACAGAGATATAGGATTGTATTAATATATCTCTGTTTTCTTCCCTTTTTTCTATTGCAGTTGAGGTAATTTCATCATGGCAGCATCTTATCTACCCCCTATTTTTGTACCCCTAGTCGGTTTGGTTTTCCCGGCAGTTACAATGGCTATTTTATTCCTATATATAGAACGGGATGAAATTCTATAATCTTTTTTGTTTATTTTATGAGAACGACGTAAACTGCTCGGTGATTTTCTGATATAAATTAAAGCCAAAGTATAGTATCGACTAATACTTAATCGAGATGAATCTTCTTTTCCCTCTCGATTATTCTTATTTAAGTACCCACTAATCTGAATGTCGCCCTAATCAGTCTATGTCTCATTCTTATCTTGTATAGGACTGAGATATAGACTGATTATTCGGTAACAATATCCGTCACTTGTAGATAACTATATCCCATATGTTTGAACTCGAGTTTGATACTCCATTATTAGACGTAGATATATCGGACGTAATGGACTGTAAAAAGAGAGAGATAGGGAAGGTGAATTGATAACGAAAAGACGAATCCAAAAGACTAATCCATTTATTATGCAATCTGCGAGGAAATAGTGATGAATTGCCGTTCCAAATGGATCCAAGTAGATCTCATAAAAGGCTCCCGTACAATTTCGAATTCATGTTGGGCCTGTATCCTTGTCTGTGGTGCAACAGGTTTTTTAATAGTGGGATTTTCCAGCTGCATCGGCAAAGATCTGATTCCCGGGCTTTCATCTGAAAACATCGTTTTTATCCCACAAGGCATTGTAATGTGTTTCTACGGGATCGCAGGCCTCTTTCTTGGACTGTATCTTTGGTGTACTGCGTTTTGGAACGTGGGGGGCGGATATAATCTATTTGACAAGCGAGAAGGATTCTTTTCCATATTTCGATGGGGATTTCCCGGGAATAATCGCCGTGTTCGCATTCGACTTGTACTAAAAGATGTAGAAGCGGTTGGATTGGAGAATAGAGAAGGCTTTTATCCGCGCCGGATTCTTTACTTGAGACTTAGAGGTCGTCGAAATATCCCATTAACTAGGATCGGTGAGAATTTAACCTTAGGAGAGATAGAAGAGAAAGCCGCCGAACCTGCTCGTTTTCCGCGCGTATCGATTGAAGGTTTTTAGATCTTACCAAATCTCAAAAAGGGTGATTTGCAGAGGAATGTAAGGCTAGTGGAGCGGCAAAAGTAGAGATTGAGGGGGGGGGGTTTCAAAGGAGAAATAGCTTAATCAGCTTATCTGACTAATCTCGTACTTCGATTACTCTCCTCTCCTGATTAATAAATAGTTACAGTTGATATATGCAACTACATTGTTGGAAACAAAGAATTATTCGATGGTTTCTTAGTACTCCGTATTGTTCCTCGGATAGAGCTTATCAGGCTAGTAAGCAATTGCAGCCCTTAATAGATGGCTCCCCAATTGTCTCAAAAATAGAATTATTCCCTTCAAAACCGGAGGATTTGTCGCGGTCCAAGCCAATGCCCAAAAACGTAATATCCAATAGATTTAGATATCTAATATATTGCAGTCTCCTAGAACACAGATTTAGTATATCTATTTTGAGAATGCAAAGAGACCTGAGACTTGTTTTTGGGACAAAATTACTCCGATTGCTTCTATTTAGACGTTATCGCTTAAATAATTTCTCGGTAAAAAGTTGCTTAAATATTCTTTTGCCAAAACTTTCAGATATTCCGCTTTTCCAAAATATATCTCTCTATTTTTACCAAAAGTGTTACACGGATAGCGAAATCGTCAATAAACAGGAAAAGATTGTTAGCTTCTCAGAAGATAAACTAGAAAATGATCTCCCCTCGTGTGCCCCTTACAAGTTGAAGAATATAGAAAAGATAAATAGGAAATTAGCTTGGATTGAAGCAACTCTTAAAGGATTCGATGCTAGAAGAACACGTTGTTCTATAGACCTCTTTCCACTTCAAACAACCAAAAAAGTGATTGAAAAAGCATTGAATTATGAATCAACAAATTTGCCATCGGCTTATGAATCAATTAGTTTAGTGCCCCGTTCTGTAACTCGCACTCTATCTAGGTTCAGGTCAGAATTGACAAATCAATCAGGTGTGTTGGTGCATAGTGATTTTGACTTAACCAGAAACCAAGCATTAGTTTCAATTCAATATGTCGGTTGTTTCCTGCTTCTTCCCTCTATGATTCCAATCAGTTTCAGAAATTGGTTTTTAGAGTCTTGGATTAGGAGTTGGTGGAACATCACTCAAACTCAAGTATTTATCAATCCTTTTCAAGAGGAGAGGGCCCTGAAGCAACTCCGGGAAGCAGAAGCATTGCTATGGTTAGATAACGCAACTGAATATTTGGCGGCTACGCAGCTGCAAAATTTTGATGCAAATGCATATAACCAGACTACTCAGTTGGCAGCAATGTATAACGAACTAAATATTCAGCTACTTTTGCAGCTAGTAACCGACGTAATTAGTATTGCCATTCTAACTCTATTGTTTATAACGGGTCGAAAGAGACTTGCAGTTTTAAATTCCCGGATTCAGGAGTCATTTTATAGTTTGAATGACACAATGAAAGCGTTTTCCATTCTTTCACTAACTGATTTATGTGTAGGATTCCACTCGCCCCATGGTTGGGAAATAGTCATAGGCACCCTTTTCGAACATTTTGGCTTAATCCCCGATAAATATGTAATTTCTCGTCTCGTCTCAACCTTTCCAGTTATTTTAGATACAGTATCCAAATATTGGATCTTTCGTCACTTGAACCGCACATCTCCCTCGATTGTAGCAACTTACCATACAATGAGTGGGTGATAATAACTCTTCCAAATTTGCATTTAGCATGGGCTAGACCAGTTCATTTTTTTTGCTACTTGCACCCACTCCCATTCTTCATCTGATAATATATCTGATAATATGAGGGAAAAGACTTAGAACAAGAAGATATTTGCTACTAGGCGGCGTCAACAAGTAACCCGTTTGTACAAAGATTTGAGACTAATAATCGATCTATGCAAATAAAAATAACGAATAACTGGATGAAACAATGTTGGCTTCTATCACTTGCACTTTCGGTATCGATCGGTTTCGGTCAATTAAACTGTCCATCTGTATCAAATGCATATCCGATCCTTGCGCAACAAAACTATGAGAATCCCAGAGAGGCTACGGGGCGTATCGTGTGTGCCAACTGTCATCTAGCCAAGAAGCCTGTAGATATCGAGGCCCCACAATCCGTTCTTCCCGATACCGTATTTGAAGCAGTTGTCAAGATTCCCTATGATACGTAGATAAAATAAGTACTCGCAAACGGAAAAAGGGGGGGACTGAATGTTGGCGCTGTTCTCATTTTACCAGAGGGGTTTGAATTGGCTCCCCCTAATCGTATTCCAGCCGAAATGAAAGAGAAATTGGGAAAATTGTCGTTTCAAATTTATCGTCCTGGCAAACAGAATATAATTGTCGTGGGGCCAGTGCCGGGCAAATTATACAACGAAATTACATTTCCAATCCTATCACCAGACCCTGCTATCAATAAGGAAGCTCATTTTCTGAAATATCTCATTTATGCCGGAGGGAATAGGGGAAGAGGACAGATTTACCCAGATGGGAGCAGAAGTAACAACACGGTCTATACCGCTTCAGTAGCAGGAAAGATAACTAGGGTTATCCGTAAAGAAGGAAAGGGCGGTTACCAAATCACTATTGAAGACTTGTCTGGTAGTCGTGAAACCACTGATACTATCCCTCCTGGTCTCGAACTCATTGTTTCGGAAGGTGAATTGGTTAAGGCTGATCAACCATTGACTAATAACCCCAATGTTGGGGGATTTGGCCAAGGAGAAGCCGAAATTGTACTCCAGGACCCACTGCGTATTCAGGGTCTCATAGCTTTTTTTGCATCGGTTGTCTTGGCACAGATCTTTCTTGTGCTTAAGAAGAAACAGTTTGAAAAAGTGCAGTTAGCAGAAATGAATTTTTGATTATTTACCCCCTTTTTTGTCAACTATATTATAAATTGGGGTACAAAGAAGACAATGTCGGGTAGGTAGGTCTTAACTATAGATAGGAGTAGTTAGGAAGATTATTACACAGGTTAAGAGAAAGGGAAGAATTCCACCTGTCAATCTATCAACCTAATAAGATGGACCTGAAGATCCAGCGATTGACCCAATTATTCTGAATTAGCCCCCCCCCCCGCCCGACTTAAATAACTCTTTTTACTTATTGAAGTATTATTAAAATAATACTCCTTCTTTCTAGTTGTCACATTTAGTTTCGATCGATTCTTCCCTGTATGAAGAATCGATCGACTCATCAACTTGAAAGGAGAAAGAGAAAAGCATCGTATAGCTAGTCTATAACTCACTAAATAGAGATATATTGAGATGTGTAACCAATATCCTCTTTCAATTAAGAAAGGAGGAAAAAGCAAGAGATTCGTCTGTAAAATCTGGCAAAATTTTATTGATTAGACGGCAGTCGTTACTGAAGAGACGACCCCAACCCCGAGTAAGCTCCGTAAGAGAATATGCCTAACAACCCTATCACAAGTGTACCGGTTACAGTACCTACTAACCACAAGGGAATCCTTCCAGTGGTATTTGCCATCTGCGCCACCTCCTTCCTTACCCCTTACTTCTTGGATTTATCACCTTATCATCTGGTCTCGACTCAAGACGTGAACAGTCACAAATAATTAGGATCGTGATCTTTCTCGCACAATTCTTTTTAGTTCCTAATTGAAAAAGTAATTGGAAAATGAGACGGCAAGTACGAAAATCAGTAATAATCCCCGATAAAGGCTTGTACGGTTCGATTCTACACTCTGCTTATTTGGATTCGGTTGTGCCGTGGATTTGAAACTCACTAAAAACTATCTTTGAATAAATTGCATAGCTGATATAGATCCCAAGAAAAAGACTGTAGGTACGGCTAATCCATGAACAGCTAACCACCTAACAGTGAAAATTGGATAAGTTTTATCTAAAGCCATTGGTTTTGGTTTCTCCTAGAAAGATTTGGTGAAAGCGTTGACCTGTTCCAGCGAGTCGAAGCGGCCGGTTACTAAGGGAACTTCTTGTCGGCTCTCCGTAAAATATTCGTTTGGGCGGGGGCTTCCAAAAACATCGTATGCTAAACCTGTACTGACAAACAACCAGCCCGCAATAAACAGGGAAGGTATAGTAATGCTGTGGATGACCCAGTATCGAATGCTAGTAATGATGTCAGCGAAGGGGCGTTCTCCTGTATTCCCAGACATGTTCAGCTCCGTATCTATATCTATCTTGTAATACTAAAAGGGCTTTATTACCAGATACAAAAAGGGGGTAAAAGATGTGTAATCTACCAATAAACCTTTTCGAATGGGACCTGACCCAAATTAGGATGTTACTTTTATACCCAAGGTATATATTTAAAATCTACTGATTCAGTATAGCGATCCCACCTTTAATGCGGCAAGGTTACTCAATCTTGACAAGTAAGGTGAGGTATTTGACATTCTCAAAGTTTATACTAGTGATTGCCTATATCTATGTCAAACTGACTAAGAATTCTTCGCCGGATTCAGATCCACACGGCAGCTTGTAGACACCGAGATCCTACCTCTCATTGCTTCATTTTCCAGCTTACTTTTGTCTCCCGACGCGTCCAAGCAATTAACAGTTTCAACTAGACCGGCGACCTTATCTTTAGTTTACAGAGATACCCATCCCATAGAGATTGAGGGTAGCTACCAGCTAAAAAGAAAGAATGTTTTAGCAATTCTTAATCAATCAATTAATTAATTAAGAATCTAGAGATACTATGTAAGTGTCTACCTCATCAATCAGATAAATAAGACATAATCTTATAGAATAAATTAAATCAATAGATTCAGCTCATTCAATAAATGTTACTAATCAATCCTGGTTTAGCAAATTTGAGTAAACAACTTTGATTAAGTAATTTCGAGTGATAAACTACTTGAAGAAGTTGTATACTAATCCATCTATCATTTGGTATTCAGATTTATGCTCACTCTATTAAGTTACTTTGTCCTTTTGATGTCTGTATCAACTTTGACCTTAGCTTTATCTATTGGATTGAACAAGATTCAAATCCTGTGACTTAGCTTTGCCAGATAGAACCTATAGATAGGTATAGGGGAGAAAAGAGAAGAAAAGGGGGGCTCCTGTTGGCACCTACTAATTCGTCGTACTTATCAAATACTATTCTCTTCTTCGACGCAAAAATCAACTTTGGTAAGTATTTAAATCAGATATTTAGAAACTGGAATGGTTGAAGCATCATTATCGGGAATTGTTTTGGGTTCAATTCCAATAACCCTAGCTGGATTATTTGTAACTGCATACTTACAATATCGACGCGGTGATCAATTAGATATTCGGTAAAATTAGATAATTGTCACATCTCCAACAAGACTCTAATCTAGAATAAGAAAAAGAAAGAGATTGAAAAGGATTTATTTGGACATCCTTTCTTTTCTCTCAGAATTGAGAAATATTATTTGAGAGATATTCTTCTTTTCTCTAAACGAAGAAACATACCCGAAAAGCTGTTTGGCTAACGATAAGAATAGAATTGTCGGCTTCAATTCTTAAGTATTTTTTATTTGACGCATATTTGAGTAACCTTTGGGGAAAGGTCGGTAGATAGACACGCCCTGCAGGATTCGAACCTACGACATCGGGTTTTGGAGACCCGCGTTCTACCGGACTGAACTAAAGGCGCCCCCCCCCCCCTTCTTTCAAGATCATCTCTCTATTTGAGAGAGGGGAAAACAGAGCAGCTCCCTTCCCCACTCTTTGAGGAAGGAACAAAAATTAGAGATCTCTTTTATTTCATAAAGGAAGAAGACAGAAATTAATTTGTTAATACGAGAAGACCTATCCCCAGGACTTGGGGCCTGGATAAGAGATAGGGATGACGGGATTTGAACCTGCGACATTTTGTACCCAAAACAAACACGCTACCGAGCTGCGTTACATCCCTATCAATCTTGAGTTGTAACTAGTATCACTGATCTAATGTTGTTTCAATTGATTCAATTATAACTGGTAGTTGCAAATACCGTCTACCAATAAAGTGATTCTAACACGCCACTCAATTCTTACTATTTCCTCTTCTTATTTGGCACTTATAGTGTGGGTGTTAGTACCACCAATATTGAGGGCTCTATCTAGGTTTCTCTACTATCTCCCAAAAAAACGATTGATTTAGAAGTCTCCATTATATTGTTTTTCAGGAATAAGGAGGAAAAAGTAGAAGAGAAATAAAGACTGAGAGCTACATAAAGAATTGAAAACAAAAAGGAGAACTTTGGATGCAACATGTGAAGATATACCTTTCCACAGCCCCCGTTGTAGCTGCAATATGGTTTGGCTTGTTGGCTGGTTCCTTAATAGAAATTAATCGCTTTTTCCCAGACGCTTTATTGTTCCCTTTCTTTTAATAGGAAAGATCTCTTTCATGAGGATGATACGAAGCAAAGAGAAATTGGATAACTTTATGTATGAGCAAATGAGTAGCAAGTAACTCAATAATTTATGGGGTAACTAAGATTGAGACCTTTTTGTAAAACTTCGCAAGTAATCCGTACAAACATATTTGGATCTACTTGCGACCCTTCTCTCGTTGCTTAAAAAGAGAGATTATCTTACTATGACACGATTGATCTTATGACCAAAAGTAAAGATGCGAGGGTGACCGTTGCTTTGGCATGTACAATATGTGCTTGTAAAGAGATTAGCGGCAAATCCACGGGTATTTATCGATACACTACACGGAAGAATCGCCGTAATACACCTACTCGGTTGGAATCAAAGAAATTTTGTGTTTGTCGCCACAAGCATACTTTTCATAAAGAGATAAAGAAATAAGGGGTATTTTTAATTAATTTGTAAGTGATTAATATTAATAATGTGTATTGGTAGTCAAAAAAAAAATATCACGAAGAAATTTAAACGATCTCTCCGTAGACGGTCCCCGTCTATTCGCTCCGATGAGATTATTGATTACAAAAATACGAGCTTACTTCGCCGATTTGTGAGTGAACAGGGGAGAATCCTATCGAGACGGCTGAATAGGTTAGCCTCCAAACAGCAACGTTCGGTAGCTCTTGCTATAAAGAGAGCCCGTATTTTGGCTTTGCTACCCTTCTCAAATAATGAGAATTAAAGAATTTGTAGATAATTCTAGAGAGTTGAATTATAGGGAAGTTCTCGATTTGATAACTAAAAAGATCTTGCAAAAGAGATGGGATTGAATCTTTTGAAGTTGAATCAAACTGATATCTATAAGCTGATATCTATAAGATAGTCTGTCCGTCCGTCTATCTTTTCTCTTCTTTATCATTTTCGTTACAATAACCCCATGGATTAATCTGTTCTTTGCTTTATTTATGGCCTCTCCGTTTAATCCGGAGAGGCTCCTTATCACCGCATATTAATGTTTCTCACCACTGATTGCTCCTACGAGCCTAGGAGAACGGTAAGCATCTGGAGTAGCTACTTGCGCGAGTGTCTTACGATTAAGAAAAACTTGATTATCAAACGAATTGTGAATCGTCGCACCGTACGTAATTCCATTCTTCCGTGCTGCTGCATTAATCCGAGCGATCCATAGACGCCGGAATTCTCTCTTCCGATTTCTCCTATCTACATAAGCACGAGCTAATGCCTTGCTTTCTTGCTGGTTCGCTGTTCTAAATAATCTTGAATGAGCCCCACGAAACCCGGATGCAAAATCGAGAATGTCTTTGCGATATCTCCGAGCTATTGATCCTCGTTTTACTCTGGTCGTTATACGTATAGCCTCATAGAAAAATATATTTTGTCTGAGAAATCCATTTATTATTAAGCGCTGCTACTCTCTCAAATAGCTTTGTTTCAATATTTCCTATTTAAGACTATCAATCTCTAAAGATAAATATCCTATGGTACGTGAAATGTATCCTCCGAAGAGATGAAGATATCGAAGATATATTTCTATCTTAACTGAGAAATGTGCAGTAACATAGCACGCTTTTCAATTCCTAGAAGGTCGTCAAATAACTGCTTCATAATTCTCCGAGAATCTGTTGGCTGTAACAGATTTATGTTCTCTTTAGCTGATGTGATAGACAACGATTCCGGCAGCTTTTGCTACTCCGACTTTCCCTCCCGTAAATACTCCGTCGGGTACAGATTGGATACCCCACCCCAATAGCTTATCTGTCAATAAGCAATACGTTGTACCGGGAATATCAAGGATTCCGATGTTTCTGTGGTCAACTTTCAATGGCAAATGGGTCCCTCCTATATACCGGAGCCTGGCTTCTTCCGGAGATGCGGAAAAAAGATTGCTGTTGGTGGGTCGTACGATCCCCAATATTTCACTCAGCCCATTGTGTTAAACTGGGCTTTCTCCTTTCCATTCTTTTCTTCGAAGGAAAAATCATATGTATAGTAACGATATTTTACGCCGGAGATTCGCGGAATAGCTGACCCGCGGTTACCGCCACCGCAATGAGATTATCAAAATAGATATAGAAGAAATTTCTATCAATCGCTTGGCTTCGCTTGATAACTCAACTTTATTATCATCGATTTGTTCTTACTGTCCCAATTCAAAATGATCGGATTTGCACCGACTTTAACCACGAATTCCTATTTCTTATCGAAATAGTTGGATTATGGATTTATCCCAACTTTTTTTGAGGGATTATCTCACGATATCAACCTCCTAACTATCTTTTTAGGTCTCCGATCCAAACGAGTCACACATACACCCTAGTACACACTCCTCTACGTTGAGGGCATCCCTGAAGAGCAGGAGATTTTGTCCCACTTTCCAACCGTTGTCTCGCCTTTCTAATTAGTTGCTGATTTGTTGGCACGTTCAAAAACGCAAATATTTTACTTGGTTTAAAATATTCTCAACCATTTGAAAGAACTTGCCACGGCCTTAGTATTCAACAATCAATATTTATAAGATCCTTTAAACTGCGAAAAGATAATTTGACGATTCTCTTAATAATAACTGGATAGACAAATCAGAGTGAAATTGCAAGAGAATATTGTTGAATTAGAGAGATTTTACTCTCTTTTGCACGTCTCAATTACTTCCTACAATCAAGTTGATATGCTTTCCAACGCTACGAGGTCCGCAACACCATAATCCTGAGCTTCTTCAGCTGACGGAGAAACATCCCTTTCCATGTCTTCGGAAATTATCCATAAGGGTTTACCAGTTCTTTGAGCGTAGACTTTGGTTATGCAATCGCGGAGCTTTGATGCTTCTTCCGCCTCCATAACGCATTCCCCAGCTTGCCCATCGTAATACGAACTAGCAGGTTGATGAATCATTACCCTAATTAGATGACTCCGATTAAGAACAACCGTACAAGCAAATTATTTAGCATACGGCTATACTTCTCTTCCGACGGGTCAACAAAGTCTGCTGAAGTTAGGATTGAAATATTAACTCTTTATTGATAAAAAAGAGATGTACTTTGTTGTCAACCGCTTCTTCTTTTCTTGCAATACTATAATAAGAATATTGGGAGATCATACCATCCTTTCCTTCAAACGTATTATGATGGTTCCGTCGCCGTATCGCACCAGCAATTCCAGAGTTTGCTATATATACTCTCGATGGATAAAAAAATTGAAACTACTAAAGTTTTTAAAAACTTGAAGTTTAAGAAATTATATAGATTCGACATCCTATCCAATCTATGACGCTAAGATATGTTGATTTCGGTATAGAGCGAATCTGCTACACGTCGAAAAAGTTATTTTGCTTTATTTCACCTACTGGCATATCACTATTTCATAATTGGATGTGTATAGGAAGAATCGCCAAGTAATCGTTGCCATGCTACTGTTACCCTAACCAGGCGAAGGCAGAGTTCTGATTCGTACAAAATCATTGGCGCCAAGCGTGGGGTAGTGCTATACGTCTGGTAATTTCCCCTCCGGCCAAAATGGGGGATCCCATTGAAGCAGCTAGTCCCATGCAAATGGTATGTACATCTGGTACTACAAATTGCATTGCATCATAAGCAGATATTCCAGCTAATACCGCCCCACCCGGTGAATTGACATACGAGTACATATCTTTAACTTGATCTTCCCCATTTAAATACATCATGATACCAATCAATTGATTGGCAATTTCGTCATCAACTTGTTGACCTGGAAAAAGAAGTCTCTCCCGATAAAGCCGGTTGATTGGGATAGGTTTCTACAACTCCGATTCCGTTGCCCCCCCCCTCTAAAACCGTATAGGTATTGTTAGATACATACGGCTCTGGTAGCTCTCATGTCAAATAAGTGTACAAAAGAGTTATTCTTTCTTTTTATTCTTATATTCTTATTAGCGTTCCTGGTTCACGTTTGTTTGGCCTGGTTTTTGCACATGTTGAACCAATTTGTAACTGGTGATTGGTGAATCTATCCCGGTTTGTTAACTCTTTCCTTTTCTACCAGTAAATTTCTGTTCGTGATTCAGCCTTTTTACGCGATAAATCTTTAGGTTCATCTTCTACTCCGGAGGTTGTGGGTTTCCGACCACTATTTGTACATACGGAACAAATAGTTTTACTTTCCCTGTATTTACCATCAAATTTTACGTAATAAATTAGAAAGATCTATTTGATCTCTTTTACTCTACTTCTCTGTTTACCTACTTTGCAGCCATTTTGGCTACGATCAAAGTCTGGGGCTGAGTAACCGGAGCCCAAGCAATCTGTTTGTTTGACTAACCGTGGATATCAACGACTAGTAAATCTATTGAGATATCTTTCTCACGCATTTGATTACCGATTGATTAGTCGATATCAAGTGAAACAAAGACAGATCTATCGGGTGAGAGATGACGGAAACAGGTTCCACCCGGCTCGACGCACCTGACGAGTCGCGCTATACGTCGACCCAAGCTGCATCCTCCTCCCCGGGAAGACGAAAGGGCACTTTTGGAACACCAATTGGCATAGAAAAATTAGCAAAAGATTTTGTAATTACCTCCAAATTGGGAACGCAGAGGCTAATCTGGAAAGGGATTTCCATCACATTGTAACATGCTTGACAAAGATAATATGGGTTAATAAAGTCGTATATCTCTGTAATATCCACAGACTCTGATGGGACCAATCTCTACATTGTTATATAAAACACCTAAATGATAAAATATCGATGTCTTCATCTGCGTATGAAAGAAAAGTTATTGACTTAGTTTACAATACTAGGCGCTTCGCAAAAGTTGAACAAGTAGATGAAACAAGACAAGAAAGGAGGAATGCCTCTAATTTAATAACGAACCAAGATCTTGATTTGTATATCTCATAGAATCACTCCTATTTTGTCTCTTTGTGACTTATAACACAAGCCTATATTGCAAGAAAGTAACGTAATAGTCACTCATTTCCAATATCCAAGAAAGGGGTTTCTCACGGGTTTGCCTTGGTATCGCGTTCATACTGTCGTATTAAACGATCCCGGTCGTCTCATTTCTGTACATTTGATGCATACTGCTTTGGTCTCTGGCTGGGCGGGTTCAATGGCTCCATATGAACTAGCTGTTTTCGACCCATCGGACCCCGTTCTTGATCCGATGTGGAGGCAGGGTATGTTTGTCATTCCATTCATGACTCGCATTGGAATAACAAAATCTTGGGGAGGCTGGAGCATCACCGGAGATACCGCAACTGATGCAGGTATCTGGAGTTACGAAGGGGTAGCCGCGGCTCACATCATACTATCCGGTTTGTTGTTTTTAGCCGCTATCTGGCACTGGGTTTATTGGGACCTGGATCTATTTCGCGACGATCGTACGGGAAAACCATCTCTGGATTTACCAAAAATATTTGGAATTCACCTATTTCTTTCGGGAGTACTCTGTTTTGCGTTTGGGGCGTTTCACTTAACAGGTTTGTTTGGACCCGGTATTTGGATATCAGATCCCTACGGATTGACCGGAAGGGTAGAACCCATAGATCCAGCTTGGGGGGCCGAAGGTTTCGATCCATTTGTACCAGGTGGAATAGCTTCGCACCATATAGCAGCGGGGGTCCTAGGTATATTAGCAGGTTTATTTCATTTAAGTGTTCGTCCTCCCCAACGGTTATACAAAGCCCTACGTATGGGAAATGTCGAAACCGTATTGTCTAGCAGTATCGCTGCGGTATTCTTCGCCGCTTTCGTGGTTTCCGGAACCATGTGGTATGGGTCCGCCGCCACTCCAATCGAATTGTTTGGCCCCACTCGTTATCAGTGGGATCAGGGATATTTTCAACAAGAGATAGAGAGACGAATACGAGCAGGTGAAGCTGAGAATCTAAGTTTATCCCAAGCTTGGTCGAAGATTCCAGAAAAACTAGCTTTTTATGACTACATTGGTAATAACCCCGCCAAAGGTGGATTGTTTAGAGCAGGTGCAATGGATAATGGAGACGGGATAGCTGTTGGCTGGTTAGGCCATGCCCTTTTCAAAGATAGGGAGGGCCACGAACTCTTTGTACGTCGCATGCCAACTTTCTTCGAGACATTTCCCGTAGTCTTAGTAGATGGCGAGGGTGTCGTGAGAGCCGATGTACCATTCCGACGAGCAGAATCCAAATACAGCGTTGAACAGGTCGGTGTAACCGTAGAATTCTTTGGTGGTGAACTCGATGGTGCTAGTTTCAGCGATCCCGTCACAGTAAAGAAATATGCTAGGCGCGCCCAATTGGGTGAGATCTTCGAGTTCGATCGCGCCACTTTAAAATCAGATGGCGTCTTTAGAAGTAGCCCGCGAGGTTGGTTCACTTTTGGCCACGCCACGTTTGCCCTAATCTTCTTTTTTGGTCACATCTGGCACGGTGCAAGAACCTTGTTCAGAGACGTTTTTGCTGGCATCGATCCCGATTTGGATGCTCAAGTTGAATTCGGAGTATTTCAAAAATTGGGGGATCCAAGTACTAAAAGACAAGCTGTTTAAAGGGTGTTCTCTTATTTATCCAATTGAAACCCCCTTTTTCTCCAGTTAATTATAAAGATTGACTGAATTTGAAGATAATAAATGATTGTTTTGTCAAGGCTTAATTATTTATTAAACTTATTTAATTCAATAGTTTTGAATACTTCGAAGTCAAACGGAAAAGATTTCGGCGAGCTAGAAGTATCCCTCACTACAATTCAATTAGTATGAAAGAGATCTCTAAAATACCACTATTACGGCTGAATACATGGAAGCACTGGTTTACACATTTTTGTTGGTAGCAACTTTAGGTATAATATTTTTTGCCATCTTCTTTCGAGATCCCCCAAAAGTACCTACCAAGGGTAGATAGATAGCTCTCCCTGATTGAATTGTCGTTTTACCAGAGAATCAGATCTTATTGCGTCAACAAAATCATGAAGAAATAGAAAGATAATTAAGTTAATTAGAGACCTTCCTTTCTTATCTTATGAAGGAAGGTCTACCAATCCAACTAATCTTCATGTTCCTCAAAAGGATCTCTAAGCTCTTTGGCGGGCTGACCAAAAGCGGTATACGAGGCGTAACCGGTGAAACTAACGAGTGAACGGGATATAGAGATAGCGACCGAAGTTGCGGTTTCCATTGCCATGTAATCCAAAAGAGTATTAGTTCGTACTTTATTCGCTATAATAGTATACAAAGTCAATAAATTTCAATAAGTTGAGCAGACTCTATGGCTACAAAAGTTATTGATGACACCCCCAGGGGTAAACCCAAAATAAGTTTATTGGGAATGGTTTTGAAGCCGCTTAATTCGGAATACGGAAAGGTCGCTCCTGGTTGGGGCACTACCCCCCTAATGGGTTTTTCTATGGCTTTATTCGCAGTATTCCTAGTTACTATTTTGGAAATCTATAATTCATCCGTTTTATTGGATGGTATTCCAATCAGTTGGTAGAAGAATCTTGAATACCATTAAGGTCACGGCAATAGCTAGGGGTTCGGAAATGGATACTTCATCATAAAAGAGAACGGGAGCTAAATTGCGCAAATTTTAGATATTTTTACAGCACAATAATATGGGTGTGTGATTCGTTGCAATTAATCTGGTTTACCAAATAAACAATCTATTAGTTTAATAGGTAATATTCTATTAGATTATTGATATCTCGCCAGGTAGCAGTCAAGTTATTAGCACCCGAAACGCGAGAGTTTAATACTCGAGACTACGATTAATGTGCTGCAATTTACTAATTAGATTTCGTGATGAAGTTGTTATTTGATACTAGCCACTCGGTACTTTCTCAAAAAAATTATCAATAAATTCTTTTTTACTTATGGCTGTTTACTAGAGCATGTAGGTGAAAAGAAGAAGAACTGTGTGGGGTTTTAATTTGAGGTTATGCAGGAGTCGTCGCCCATTACGTCTTCCTACTTGGGGAAAGATCTCTCGAAATGTAATAAGAATCTAAGGTCTCGTCGATAAAGAAGAATCAGATCAAAACGAAATAACCTCTATTCATTTATCTACCTCCCCACACAGAAGAGTGGGGGGGAATAAGTCGATAAGATTAAGAGATTTCTCAAGACGCTAGTACCACCAGGTTTCAATTTAGAAAAAAAAAGCTAACGTGAGATCAAAGTAAAATGTATTTCTGAATTCTCAGAAGACGAATTGCCTATTTCTTCATTAATTGGTAAAAAATGCCGGGGTCTGCCGTTTCTCTTACCTTTTCACCCGAGCAACTACTAATGAAATGGGCGATGCTCAATTCAAACATCTTTGCTTAAGCTGTATGAGAAAAAAGTCTCATGTACAGTTTACGAAGAGGGAGTTAAAAAGGATTACCTATCTCACTAAGATATATGATTGGTTCGAAGAGCGCCTAGAAATTCAGGCAATTGCTGACGATATCACCAGCAAATATGTCCCTCCACATGTGAACATATTTTATTGCTTGGGAGGAATTACGCCGACTCGCTTCTTAGTTCAGGTAGCCACCGGTTTTGCTATGACTTTCTATTATCGTCCGACTGTTACAGAAGCTTTCTCTTCAGTTCAATATACAATGACTGAAGTTAATTTTGGTTGGCTGATTCGGTCTACTCATCGGTGGTCAGCAAGTATGATGGTATTAACGACGATTTTGCACGTATTTCGCGTCTATCTTACGGGTGGATTCAAAAAACCTCGCGAATTGACTTGGGTTACTGGGGTTATTCTAGCTGTATCAACCGTCTCTTTCGGTGTAACTGGATATTCCTTGCCCTGGGATCAAATTGGTTATTGGGCTGTCAAAATTGTAACCGGTGTACCCGAAGCTATTCCCCTAGTAGGATCTTCATTAGTAGAGTCATTACGAGGAAGTGCCAGTGTCGGCCAATCAACGTTGACTCGTTTTTACAGTTTACATACCTTTGTCTTGCCGTTTCTTACTGCTGTTTTCACGCCGATGCATCTTCTAATGATCCGTAAACAAGGCATTTCGGGTCCTTCATAATTTATTATTCAATGAGATATAAAAGATATCGGTCGTTATATCGACAGAGAATATGATTTCCTAATTACCCAAGAGCAGATCGTTCTGTCGCCGCCGATACTTGATTACTAAGCCCAATTTTAAGTTATCTAGCGGATTTAGTTATCGTCTTAGGCTACTGAGACGGAATAATCGAGGCGTCAAAGGAAAAGATTTGGATTATGGGAGTGTGTGACTTGTCTCGAGACGCGTAGGCTGCGCAGACGTCAAATTTGAAAACTGCTACAAATAGGGGTGTATTTCTTTTCCGACTTTTCTTTGGGACTAAGATTCGAAACCTGGATATAAGAACATATCTTTCGAATTAAGACTAAAGTTGTTTGGAGAATCCTTTCCATGATCGATTGAAAAGATTGAAAAGGCCTCGTAAAAACCTATATATCTAATTGGGATTGTGTGAAGCTATTGAACACACGGTTTTTAAGATGATGCATACATTTCTTTTGTATCAAATGCTAATTTTTTTTATGCAAAAAATAGCCGTTGGGGTAAGAAGACGATCTAAAGATATATATACAGCCAACGTCGTTACAAGTTAAAATCCTATACTTTACTGTGCGTTATAAGTACTTTTTTCTTGTTATAAATAAACTGTCAATGACATGACATGTGTATATGGGATACGAGATAATCCGTGAAGCCTTATTTTGTTATTGAGCTGATTCGGATCAGAAGCGGTGTTGCAGAATAATATTTTTGTCTGTTCATCCCTTTTTTCTTTGTCAACCTAACCATTTTGGGATAAGTTTTCACTTGCTTGAGCCGTATGAGGAGAAATTCTCATGTTCGACTCTTGTGGGGGAATGAGAAGTCCACCCCGATAACAAAAAAACCTGACCTGAACGATCCTGTTTTAAGAGCAAAATTAGCTAAAGGTATGGGACATAATTACTATGGGGAGCCCGCTTGGCCAAATGATCTTTTATACATATTTCCCGTAGTGATATTGGGAACCATTGCATGTACCGTAGGTTTGGCTGTTTTAGAACCGTCAATGATTGGTGAACCAGCAAATCCATTTGCAACTCCTTTGGAAATATTACCTGAGTGGTATTTCTTTCCCGTGTTTCAAATACTTCGCACAGTGCCCAATAAACTATTAGGTGTTCTTTCGATGGCGTCGGTACCCGCAGGTTTGTTGATTGTTCCTTTCCCCGAAAATGTCAATAAATTTCAGAACCCGTTTCGGCGTCCAGTAGCCACAACAGTCTTCGCAATTGGCACCGCAGTCGCTATTTGGTCAGGTATTGGGGCAACTTTACCCATAGATAATTCTTTAACTTTGGGTCTTTTTTAGTATTTTTTTATCTCTTCTTAACTTGAGAATTCTTCAGATTTAGTCTAGGGAACAATTGTCAGTTCCCAGGTCGGGACAGAACTTCCCTAGACTTATTCAAGAATAGCGATTTCTTTGGGTAATTAACTTCTATTTGTTTTTACTGAACGAATTACAAATTAACTTCTAAGATCTTATTCTTTTTTTTTTACTAACTCAAAATTCCTTTTGTAAAATCTTTAGAGGTTAAAAACGGTATGACATACGAGGGATAAGAAAGACTGTTCTTATCGAAAAGACAATAGATTGAATTATCTTACTATCTATTAATAGATATGTAACTTTTTTTGGGTAGTTCTAGGGAGAATTGCTCCCATAAAGCTTTTGACACCTGATCTACAGATTTTTGTCCAAAACTTCTTATTTTTGATAAATCTTCTCGGCTATAATTAAGCAGATCGGCAATTGTGTGTATCTCAGCTTTTTTAAGACAATTAAAGGCTCTGACAGGTAATTTTAGTTGATCAATAAATGTATCTTTGGATATCTTTCTTCCTCGCCCATCCATGTCACGAACTTGTGAAGATGACCCCATTGAAGCGGAGTAGTCCTCATTATTCTCTGAATCAGAGAAATCTTCAAGTCTCACGTGCGAAAAAGGACTTGATAAGTCTATTAGTTTTTTAGAAGCCTTGCTAATTGCCTCGTTTGGGGTCAGACTACCATTAGTCCATATTTCAATGAATGATATTTCTCGCGTCGCCTTACCACTTCCAAAGAGATGTACGCTATAATTTACGTTTCGGACAGGCATAGATACGGCATCAATGGGAAATTCTCCATCTTTATATCCTTTTAAGTCTTCGATGCGGTATCCGCAATCTTTTTCAATCTTTAATTCAATATTTAAAGATATTGGTTGAGTGATAGTAGCTACATATTGCAAATTATCAACTGCTTTGACGGAGGACGGCAATGATATATCACCCGCAGTTACTTCTTTCGGACCAATTACGGATGAGAAGGCTTCTTTAATATCATTGGAATCACTCTTAGGTGCAATTTCCTTTAGGTTAACTAAGACATCATGTATTGTCTCTTTAATACCCGTTATTGTAGAATATTCGTGCACAATTCCGCAAAACTTTGCACATGTTATGCTCGTCCCTTGAACTTCTTCTAATGAGGCTCTACGCATGGCGATTCCCACAGTACTAGCTTGACCTTTTTTAAAGGGAGATACGACGAAACGGCCATAATGAAGGCGCCTATTTTCTATCTTAGATTCAACACATTTCAATTGAATTGCCTGGGTAGAGATCGATGTTTCTCTAGACGTGAGCATAAAACAATCCCCTTTAGTTCTTATATCGCTACTGGTTAGACACGTCTTTTTCGAGGGGGTCGACACCCATTATATGGCATGGGAGTCACATCACGTACGAAACTGAGAATTAAACCACTTCGTCGAATAGCCCGCAAGGCGGTGTCTCTTCCGGGACCGGGTCCACTCATCATAATTTCTGCTTGTTTCATACCCCGATCCATTGAGGCACGGATGGCATTTTCCGCTGCAGCTTGGGCAGCGAATGGTGTACTTTTGCGTGTACCTTTGAATCCGCAGGCACCAGCAGAACACCGGGGAGCTACCTATCCCCGAACGTCCGTGACAGTAATAATGGTATTATTAAAACTTGCTTGGATATGAATAACTCCTTTCTGTAATCCGCGTTTCACCTTTCGCAAACGAATCTTTTTTGAATTAACTGACATAGTTGATTGATTTCTCATACTTCAAGTCTATTGTTAACTGTTAATTGGTTCCACGTCTAAATAGTTAGATTATCCCTGCTTCTGTTTATGTTTTGGATTACAACAAATTATCATGATTCGCCCACGTCTACGAATCAATCGACACTTTTCACACATCTTGCGAATGGAGGCACGAATCTTCGTAGCTACAACCTTAAATTAATTCAATAAATCTATTGATAGATTTGCAATAATTCTTCTTTTTTAGCAAGTTGAAACAAGAATTTGAACAAGCAGATATCTGTTAGATAGCGGTGCCAACGGCAAAATCTATTGATTGTTACTTATCTGTTTACCTCGAAGTCGATAAATGGTACACCCTTTGGTAAGATCATAAGGACTTAATTCAACTCTTACCCTATCTCCCGGTAATATTCTTATGTAATTGCGTCAGATCTTTCCCGATATGTGAGTCAAGACTTGGCGTCCGTTATCCAAACACGCTCAAAACATAGCATTAGGAAGCGATTCTGTAACTGTGCCCTCTATGTCAATAAGATTTTGTTTTTTCACCATCCGAGCTAAAAAACCCTCCCCTGTAATTCATAGATTTCTTTGAGAAATTGCTAACTCAGCTTTCTAATAGCTTACTTTTTTGTAAAGTCTTTTTAAAAAGAACCGAATTTCCGTTGAAAAAATTACCAAATGTGGCATAAGATCTCTCCCCCAATTCTTCTGTGTCGTGCTTCCCGATCTGTAATAAGTCCATGTGATGTCGATGAAATTGCAATCCCCATACCGCCTAATATCTTAGGAATTTGTCGACGATCATAATAGATTCTCAATCCAGGCTTGCTAATGCGTCTAATAACTGTAATGTAAGGCTCTTTTTTCTTACCAAGATATCTCAAGCTCACATCCGGGAATTCCTTTCCACGATCCTTGTGCTTTACAGCATTCTTTGAAAAACCTTCTTCTAACAGAATTTGTACGATTCGTTCAGTCATTTTAGTGGCAGGTATCCTTATCATAGTCTTTCTTCTCGTGTTACCGTTTCTTATTGCCGTAAGTGCAGCGGCAATGACGTCATTAGTCATGAGATATCAACCAGTAATTTTTGTAGTTGTCAACACCAGAGTGATTCCTAACCTCTTGTTTTACTACGTCTCATTCAGTTCTCTTTTGTGTATTCAGAGTATCTAAACATGTCTGATAAATTTTCAAACCAATTGTATACAATTGGTTTGAAAATTTATCAGACATGTGATGCTAAACTATTTCAATGACTTATTTTTACAAAACCTCGGGGGCTAAGGAGACGACTTTGGTAAAATTGCAATCTCTCAATTCCCTGGCTACTGGACCAAAGATCCTAGTTCCCCTAGGACTTCCTTCCTGGTTGACGACGACGGCCGCATCGTCGTCAAATTCAACAGCCATTCCGTTACACCGCTTTATCCCTTTACGAGTACGTACTACCACCGCTCTAACAACTTCTGATCTTTTTAAAGACATATTAGGTACCGCTTCCTTGACGACGGCTATTATAACATCACCCGTACTTGCGTACCTGCGATTGCCAGTTCCTAACACTCGAATACACATCAACTTGCGGGCTCCGCTGTTGTCTGCTACATTTGAATAACTTTGAGTTTGAATCGTTTGATAATCGAGAAAAATGATAGGTTTATCTTTAATATATTTGAGTCAAGATATAGATATATAGATATATATCTATATATCTGACCTAAATAATTTGGGGACTAAGTGCGTTACCCTTCTCATGACTAATCTAACTAAGTTTAACCCAAGGGTTAGAATGGATTTGCTTAAATCATAAGCAGGATAACCTTTCAGACATTACATTACTACCATCGTTATCATTATTATATCTTTTATATAATTTACTTTTCTCTTTTCTCTTCTTTTATTTCTCGACTTTTGACAAGTATTAAGATTCGATGGTAGTTACTATTCGAGTGGGCACGGGCAGTTTACGGGCGGCCATTACCATAGCTGTTTTGGCTACATCTTCTGCTACCCCGCTCAATTCAAAGATTATTCGACCTGGTTTAATTGCGGATACCCAGTATTCCGTAGATCCTTTGCCCGATCCCATCCGCGTTTCCGCAGGTCTCATAGTAATGGGTTTGTCAGGAAAGATGCGTATCCATAACTTCCCACCTCGACGGGCATAGCGCGTTATTGACCTCCTCCCTGCCTCTATTTGCCTAGCGGTAATCCAAGCAGGTTCGAGAGCCTGAAGGGCAAATCTTCCGAAGGAGATGGTATTGCCACGACTAGATATTCCCTTCAATCTTCCTCTATGTTGCTTACGATATCTAGTTCGTCTGGGGTTGCAGTCGATATTGACAGAATCTCTCAATCCCTGTTGCAAAACCGGACGTGGAAGTCTACTCTCAACCGGCTCCTCGTGAATTAGATACCACTTTTTCTATCTCACCAACTTATTAAATAGTTGTGTGTATGTTTCTCTCTCTCTTCTCTGATTTTTGTTCCATTTCTAAATAACATTTTCAATGTTAATTGGTAATAGATTCACGGGCGAGAATAAGCTTGATCTTCTAATCTCTATTTCTCTTTTCGAAATATTTGCTTCTTTCGCCATCCCATCTTACGAATCTCATTATTAATGAAATGAGATTCAAAAGTCTTCTCGTTGTTTCAGTCTCTTGGAACAAACGTTTTGGTTCTCCCTCGGCGACGGAGCTTCTCACTTTATCCCAATTCTGTTGAGTCGACATTCTTAGCATTAATTGACTCAAAGCTCTATTTTACTCTGATATTGACAAATTGAGAATTGTGCCGTATTACGTAGCTTTTCAGGAGTTAAGGAATAAACCATACGATTTCGAAAAAGAAGAATTCAATTATTTTTATTCTCTCTTCTCGAAATGATCATAAATCGGTATTTGTTTTAGCTTTCCCATAAAAGATATTTTCATGGATAGAACTATCATCTGCGGTGGGGCAATTTGACTCTTTCTTCAGCCTTCACTTATTAAGTACTAGAAGACAGATGGTTTATCACCCCATCAATAGATTCTTTTATGCATAAAGAGATGTTGCTTGCACGAGTCACACGCTAAGCATAGCAAAGATCTCTTGAAATTCAGATTGAAAAAGATTGAAACTAGAGTAGGATGAAACTGATTCAGGTCATATCAAAGATTATTAAATAGTCTTTCTTGAGTAGGGATCGTCAAATACCCCGAAATATCCAGGTCTTTATACCTAAAACCCCATGAATTGTCTGAGCCGGATGGTATGAATAACCTATACGAGCTTTAATAGTTTGAAGGGGGACTTTACCCTCTCTAGCCCATTCAACCCGAGCCATTTCACTACCGTTGAGACGTCCAGCTATTTGTATCTTAATACCTTTATCGTCAGTTCTTCCAACCAATTCAATAGCTTTTTTCACAGTTCGTCGAAAAGGAACTCTATTTCTTAATTGCGAGGCAACATGCTCTGCCAAGATTTTTGGTTCCCCATATGGTTGGGTGATACTCTTTAGTACTATTCGGAGCTTCCCACTCTCGATTCCTAAGATGTTCTCAAGATCTTTCTTCATTTGACCAATTCCCAAGCTTTGTTCCTCGATAAGTAAATCAGGAAATCCCGTATGTATGTCAACCCGAATTAGATCTGTTTTTCGTTGGATTTCAATATGCCCAACTCCGCCAAAGTTTGTAGCCTCTATCATATGTTTTGCAATAAACTCTTCGACAGAGGTACGTATTTGTCTATCTCCCTCAAGAAACTTTGGGTAATCCTTTGTCTGTGCGAACCAATGAGAATAATGCCTCTAATTTACACCGAGTCGAAAACCAAGTGGATGAATCTTTCGCCCCATATCTACTTCTCCTCAACTCAATATTAAATTAGTTCTTACTTAGTAATATCTTGAGTTTCTCTTAGATCTTTAATACATTCTGATTAATAACAATTTTAAATGAAGTCATCTTTTTATCTCCCCAATAATATTAGAGTTTGACTTGATGGTCACTTTACAGATGGGTTTCTTTATTGGGTAACTCTGGCCTTGGGCTCGAGGACGGAACCTTCTTAAATATGTGTAACTTTCAACTCGGGCCTCACTAATGAACAAATCCGATTTATTCAATCCAAAATGGGTATTGGCGTTTGCCGCTGCAGAAGGAATCAATTGCGATATTAGATAACACGTTTTGTAAGGCATAAATTCAGGTAATACAAGTGCTTTTCCGTACGAACAACCTCGGATTTGATCGAGAATCGGTCTTATTTTGATAGCTGACACACGAATATTCTTTGCCAGAGCTCGCGCTCCAATCTCTAATTTATCTTTCTTTTTCATGAAGTATGATTTCCTAATCATCGACGAGATCCTTTATCATTTTTTGCATGTCCCTTAAAATTTCGGGTTGGTACAAATTCCCCCGGCTTATGACCCACCATGCGATCGGTTACATAAATAGGTAAATGCTCCCGCCCATTATGTACGGCAATGGTATGACCAATCGTTATGGGTACTACTGCAGAAGCGCGAGACCAAGTTACAATTAATTTTCTCTCTCTTCGTATATTAAGATTCTCAATTTCTCGTATTAAGTGATTAGCTACAAAAGGACCCTTTTTTGATGAACGTGCCATAACTAATTAACCCCCTGCTTAATATTCTCAGTTACTAAGAACCTTTACGTCGACGAAGTATAAGGGAGTTACTATATTTCTCAGCTCTCCGACTTCTTTTTCCAAGCGCGGCATGCCCCCAAGGAGTTGATGGTTTTTTCCTACCAATCGGCGTCCTGCCCTCCCCACCCCCATGGGGGTGATCCACGGGATTCGTAGCTGAACCTCTCACTTTGGGCCGTCCACCTAACCATCGTTTGGATCCAGCTTTTCCTAAGTCGTCGTTGTTGATATCAACGTTTCCAACTCGTCCTATACTTGCTAAGCATTTCTGAGATATTAAACGAATCTCATTGGAGGGTAGCCTTACTGTAGCAAGTTGCCCTTCCTTCGCAACCACTTTTGCCGCCGTACCAGCCGCTCTAACTAATTATCCACCTTTCCCAGATTTTAACTCTATATTGTGTATAGCAGTACCTAAAGGTATTCTAGTTGAAGTAGACCCCCTCCTTCTCTTCATCAAAAAGATAAAACGATTGGGGAAGATCCCTTCCCAAACTGTACAAGCTTCTTTCGAAGCATACAGCTTTCTGGATATGAAAGGCGCCATTAGTAGGTTTTGATAGTATCAAACTCAATTGATACCTATTAAGAACCAAGCGATTCATGGGCCATCTATAATGTATCCTTGGCTTTTTTGCCCGCATCTGTCTACTCAGTATTTTTAATAAGAAAAGATTTAGTAACAGAATTGTTGATTTTAATGATTTGCGTTAGCATTGATAAATGTCTGAGATAACTTGGGAAACCTCTTCTCTTTAGCTCTCATGTAATTTCATAGTTTTACGTATGTATTTGCTCTGTGGTTATGCGGCTTCGATTTTGCCTCTGACTAGCAAATCGAGTGTTTCAAATTTGTTTTGTACTTTTTACACCTCGGCCCCCTGCTTGCCATTACAACGTTAAGATCTTTTATACGTTTCCATATTACCCTACCTTTGTAAACTGATGTATTTTTAGCCCTTCGGGATTTCAGCACACGCTACTGTCCCTATCTGGTTACCCTAATTAGGTTTACTCCGTATTACTTAATAATAATAAGTTGGAAATAGTGCCGGGTTCTCGGGCCCAGCCTACATACAACCCGATCGACTAGTTTCGAAATACGCAAATCAAGTATTCAACCCGCACTCAGAGGTAGGGCATTTCCAATTGAGATTGATGCATCAGGACTGGATGTTATGATATCCCCAATCTTTATTCCCCAGGGATGCAAAATGTATCTTTTATCACCATCTGTATAGTTGATTAAGCAAATAAAAGCGTTGCGGTTAGGATCGTATTCAATGCTAGCTACTTTTCCGGTAACATTCAAATTTTTTCTCCGAAAATCAATTTCTCGATATAAGCGCTTGTGTCCGCCCCCCCTATGTCTACTAGTGACAACACCTACATTGTTGCGACCATTTCCGGATCTTTTATAACAAGTTAATTGTTTGTGGGGCTTGAACTTGGTTGTCTCTCCAAATCGCAGAATAGCCCGGTTTCGAGTACCCGGAGTATATGCTCCATATAGTCATATGGCCATACTTGTTCTTCCCTACTACATCTATATTTATGCGTAACTTTTTTTCTTTTCTACATCTATATTTATGCGTAACTTTTTACTTGATGAGAAAAGAAACAAAATCCTCTCATTTATTAGTTCACAAATAGTGGAATAAAATAATTAGGTCGAAGTCTAATAATCATTTTTTTTATACTTGTAGAATTCGGACTTATCTTATTTCTCTTTTTAGTCTTTACTCGACTGCTATTTATGCCCTCTACTTCGACATCAAAGAATTGTTCAATCCAATCTCTCATTTCAGTTTTTGTCAACTTCGAATCTACATGAAAGATGTATTGATTCTGTCGCGACAAACGAATAGACTTCTCGGTAATTAATTGATTTTTTAATCTTTCCGTAGTATCCTTCTCGCTTCGCTTAGGTCATCTAAATCCTATTTAATTTCTTTGTGACTCCCGTATAGTCTACCAATCTGTTCTCCACCGTTATTAATCTCAAATCCACTTGTCTTACAAGAGCATTTATAACTTATCTGAGATTTTTTCTTCTATTTTAACCGCTCATTTGCATCCAACAGGAGTTGAACCTGTGAATTCGCCAATTATGAGTTGGGTGCTTTAACCCCTCAGCCATGGATGCTAGCTAATAGTAAATTAACATGACTGGCAGAACTATGTCAAGTTTCATAGTTTCTTATTCTTGTAGAAATTTCTAATGAAATGTTTTTCTATTATGAGTATATTTCAAAAAAGAAAGAAAAGATTGGTGGATTACGCGGATTTAGCGAGAAATCCAGTTTATTTCTGTATACTTCTCCCTTTTAACCCATTGACAAAAGATGGATGAGCTTGGTCCTTCGGAGGCTATTTGCAAACTCCTCAAATTAGGAAAAAAAGATTACTCTAAGATAAGATTAGAATTGACTATGTCAAGCCCTTGCTCCGCTAGGAACGAAAAAAAGTTGCAATTTGTCTCTCCCGCCCGGCGTGTGTGCCTACCAACCCAACAAATAGTTCTAGTTGTTGAAAGGATTCTGGTGAGAAGTGAAGAAGGACAGACAAGCAAGAAAGGATTCGAGACGAGACTGCTGGTGGGTAATCCAAACAAATGATGAGGGATTCCTCGAGAAGTTAACAATTAGTCTTCATATTGAATGATTCTGAATTCTTCAAGGAAGAATGGGTTTGAAACATACACGAGGAAGGTTCTGGGAGCAATATCAGTTGTGAATCTCTTATGAACCAAGAGCCGTGTGAAGTAAGAATTTCATGCACGGTTCTGAATGAGCGGAAAGATCGGAAATCCTCTTTTCGACTCTGACTCCCCCATACCAGTCGTTGCTTTTTTCTCTGTTACCTCCAAAGTAGCAGCTCCAGCTTTATTTACGCGACTCTTCGGTCTAATTTTCTCATCTTTCTCTAATGATTGGCATATCGTGGTAGGATTATTAGCCACTTCTAGCATGATATTAGGAAATCTAATTGCCGTTACTCAAATAAGCATGAAACGTATGCTAGCTTATCCCTCTATAAGCCAAATTGGATATATTATGATTGGAGTACTTGCTGCAGACTCAGAGAACGGTTATGCAAGTATGATAACTTATACGTTTATTTATATACTCATGAATCTGGGAACTTTTGCTCGTATCACTTCATTTGGTTTACGAACCGGAACTGATAATATTAGGGATTACGCGGGATTATACATGAAGGATCCTGTTCTAACATTCTCTCCGGTTGTACGTTCACCATCCCTAGGGGGTATCCCTCCACCATCCGGTTTTTTTGGTAAACTCTATCTCTTTTGGCATGGATGGAAAGCTGGCTCGTACCCATCAGTTCTGGTAGCGCTCGTCACAAGTGTAATTTCTATCTACTATTACCTTAAAATAATTAAATTAATATTCACTGGGAAGAATGGGAGGAACGATGCACCCACAACTTATATACGAAATTCATTAGTTTCTCCATCAATTTCAAAGAGTCCTATTGAGATAGCTATGATCATTTGTGCACTAGCATCAATCCTATCGGGTATATTAATAGATCCCATTATCGGGATCACGCGGAATACTCTCTTCTAGACTCACTTCTCTTGTTGCGACGCGAACTCTTTCTTCGAATAATCCCTATTAGAAGCCGGTTCTGCTGTCCCAACTAGTCTGTCTCTGCAACTTACGAAATAGTTATATCTTCTTCGGTAATTGATCCTGACATTCTCCTATCTAGCTTGTATTTCTTTTCGCACCCGGAATCACTTGCTAGGAAAATGATTACCCGTCTACTCCGGTCCGGAGGAGATATAAGTATTTCTGCGCGATGCACAGCTGGGGTTGGGCAGTAACAACCCATGCTGCTACATCCAAGTATTTAGGCAAATATTTAGGCGGAAAGAGAATGCCTATCTCTTTTGTATCTTCATATGGTATTATATTATTGATACAAAAAAAAATAGATTTGCTTACGAGGCAGGCGTGGGCTTGTCGGGTCGTGAAAAAGAAAGAATTCTCTCTAGAATCAACTACCCCTTTAGGGCTGATTGATTGCGGGCAAGAATAGATTCGAACCCTCGGCCGTCGTCAGTGTGAAGTGGAACCTTACCACTCCACGAAGAAACAGTGAGTAATGAGAAGGGTCCAGGTACCTCGTCTAAACCCTACCTGAGTGGAGTCTTCCAGTTAGTAAATCTGGTAAAAAAGAGATAAGAATTCGGTTCAGGAGTTGACAGGCATATAGATAGACTCGTATAATAAGATTGGTGACCGCAACTCCACCGCGCTTCCCTGCTTTGAAGACATACTAGACTCGAAATATAGTACTGCGCAGTGCGTAGGTCCGAATCCTACGCGAGGCGAGGCGTCCAGAGGAGAGGTATCGCACTTCTGGAAGAAGTCTCTCGAATTCTCTATTATCACCACCCAAGATTTATCCTTGGTCGACTTCCATGCTTGCCTTCTCGAGTGAAGTAGCACTGCAAATGTCTCTTCGACTCGAGAGACGAGTGGGTCTTATC